TTGATTGAAAAAGAAAAATTCAAATTTTTAATGAATCAATTGAGCCGCTGCACGGGGAAATACAAATTTTTCATTTGGTTATTGAAATTTATAAAATAAAAAAACAATAAAATTTGAAAATTTCAAACAAAGACAACTTAAACTTTTCAAATTCTAAAATTTGTAAGTTCAATCAGAAATAAAAAAAAAACTAAAAAATTGAATTTCAAAATTTTAAATTCAATTTTCATTTCTAAAATTGCAAATTTCAAATAAATTATTTAAAAACTAAATGCAAAAAAAACTTAAAAAATTCATTTTTAGAATCAAAAAAAGAAGAATTCATTTTTAATTTTAAAAATGAATTTTTTATATGTTGAAAAAAAATCAGTTATGAATTTGCCAAAAAAAATCATAATATAACTGAGTTCAAGTATCTCCGAAGGTTTGAGTTCTTGTACAAGAAACAAAGAAATTTTTATAATATGAAAAAATCTCCGAAGAAATATTTGTTTAACTGCATTTATTAAAGCAAAAAAAGAGTCTTCGGCCTGGACTTGTGGTATTTTATTTTTTTTAGTTGAAAAATACAAATAAAAAATAAATTTCAACAAAAAACTTTTATTTGCGTGGTGGACCAAACTTTTTAGTTGAAAATATAAATAAAAATTAAAAAATACAAATGTATTTGAAATTTTTCTATAGTTAAAAAGTTTGAAAACTTTATTTGTTTAACTTTATAAAGTTTTCAAACTTTTATATAAAATTCAAACAAAAACACTGAAGTTTAGAATTTCAAGTTCTAAAAGAATTGAAGATCAATGATCATAGTCCAAAATGTTAAGTATTGAATTTATGAGTCGAAACTTAAATTTAATAAAAATTGAAGTTTAAAATTCAAATTGTTCAAAACTATTGAAATTTAATGTTGAAAGTTTAAACTTTATTTTATTTGATAAAATAATCTAGAAAGTAAAACAATTTTTTGAAGTTAACAAAATAATGAAATATTTATTTTGTCAAACAAAAATTGAACTCAAAATTTTTTGTTTGGTTTGTTTGAATTTCTAACAAAACTTTCAGAGTTTCAATAAAAACTAAATTTTACTGCTTGCTATTTTTTTTGACCACTTCTTTTTCCCCTTGCCCCTCCCTGCGGAGCAACCCAAAAGGTTGTTTCTTCCCCTTCACCAAAGGTGATGGGGTGCTTCGCCGCGAAGCAGCCCTTTGGGTTGCTCCGCAGGGAGGGGCTGCTTCTTCCCCCTTCCCCAAAGGGGCTGCTTCGCTGGAGCAGACCAAAGGTCAGTGGGAGAACGCTAATTTTTAGTGAAAGGGATTAGTAACTTTTCATCTTTGGTGAGGACGAGGCGGAGCAAACCAAAGGTCAGGAACAGTAAAAAAAAACAAGCGGAGCAGATGAACAAAAAAATTTTCAAAGTATAATAAATCAAAAAATAACACATCGAATAATTTTTATTAGATGTAAATTTGACAGTTTTTAAATTTATGTTATATTGTTAATTAACAAGAGTTCAATTGAATTCATGAAAAATCTTTTAAAGATTCGGAGAATTTTAAATTTTTATTTTTTTATATTATGACAGCTATCTTAGCTAAAAACGAAGCATCTAGCCTTTGGGCACGTTTCTGTGAGTGGATCACTTCTACTGAAAACCGTTTATACATCGGTTGGTTTGGTGTGATCATGATCCCTACATTATTAACTGCTACTTCTGTATTCATCATCGCTTTCATCGCTGCTCCTCCAGTAGATATCGATGGTATCCGTGAGCCAGTTTCTGGTTCATTATTATACGGTAACAACATCATCTCTGGTGCTGTAGTTCCTACTTCAAACGCTATCGGTTTACATGGAATGAAGTGTCAAATTGTTGAAAGCTAAAAGCAAAAATTGTTTGTTTTTTTTATTTTTATCCGCGGAGCGGGAAAAAAACAATCAAGGTTTTTTGCCTGAACTTTTCAACAATTTTGCGATTTGCGTCAAAAAATTCTAAGTGAATTGCGGGAACTTTATTTTTATTCAAAATTCAAATACAAATTCAAACACATTTATTTTATTAAATTTTAACTTTATCCTGAAAAAATTATGAAAAAAGACCAAAACTTATTACAAAAAAAATTAAATCGGCATATCAAAAACCGAATTCAAAAAAAATTTCTTCCTCCTCAAACAACAGCAAAATATATTGAATTATGTAATCGCAAAAATTCAACAAGAACTGATTTAGTAGATTCAACTTTTGAAAAACATCATATTATCACAAGGTTTGCCAATGGGCCAGATACCAATGAAAATATTGTTTTGCTTACATCTCGACAACATATTTTAGTGCATCTTCTTTCGGTATTTAGAATTTGGACAAACTCCTGATTTAAAAGCTTATATTTTAAGAAAATCAACAAAAGATGTTGATTTGTCAAGTCATAGGAAAAGAATGGCTGAGTACAACAAACAAACTCAAACTACTTTTTGGGATTCAAATTTTCAAAGTGAACAAGGAAAAAAAGGTGGGAAAAAAGGTGGAAGTGCCAATACCCCACTTCAACAAGAAGCACGATCAAAGGTTGGAACTGAATGGGGGCCTGTTGTTGGGTTATCGAACCAAGGCAAAGATTTAAAAAATGCACTTTCAAAAATGCTGGTTTTTACCATGAAAAAGAAAATGTGAGGGTTACAATTCCTGTTTGTAAATCAGCTGCTGATGTTTTTGATTGTTTAAACAATGAACTTGTTGTGTTAGGAAAAGAACATTTATTTTCAAAAGAAATGGCAAAAAAAGCAAAAGGTGGTGGTCCTATGTATGGTTTACTCAAAGGTCTAAAGAAAAGAATTTATGGGTGGTCAATCATTGAACGTATTTCTCCTCCTGAAGTTTAGAATTGATGCAATTTTTTGTTGTTAAATATATTTAAGACAAATTTTTTGAGTTAGTTTGACACAAGTTTTTTTTGAAAAATTTATGTCAAACTATTTTTTTGTTTGAATTTTTTTTTGTAAAATTTTTAAAAATATGTTTAAATAGAATAAAAAACAATTGAATAAAAAATTTAAAGAATCTGCAGCGTAATTAAAAGAAACAAATTTTTTCTTTTAAAACGTTCAGAGACTATCAAGGTTTTCAAAAATTTTGGAAACTCTTATAGAGTGCTTAGTTTTTGTTTTGTCAAAATAGAGAAATTTTACGCTTTTTTCTTTTTCATTTTTTTACTTTGCTGCTTTTTTACCGCTTGCTACGCTAGCGGACCAAATAAAAAAAGTGTAAAGTGATAAGTTAAGTGATAAAAAGCAGCAAAACAAAAAAAGATATAGTCCAAATTATAAATCAAATAAAATTGATTTATAAATGTTCTACCCAATTTGGGAAGCTGCTTCTTTAGACGAGTGGTTATACAACGGTGGTCCTTACCAATTAATCGTTTGTCACTTCTTCTTAGGAATCTGCTGCTACATGGGTCGTGAGTGGGAATTATCTTACCGTTTAGGTATGCGTCCTTGGATTGCTGTAGCTTACTCAGCACCAGTTGCTGCTGCTACTGCTGTATTCATCATCTACCCTATCGGACAAGGTTCTTTCTCAGACGGTATGCCTTTAGGTATTTCGGGAACTTTCAACTTCATGATCGTTTTCCAAGCAGAGCATAACATCCTTATGCACCCTTTCCACATGTTAGGTGTTGCGGGTGTATTTGGTGGTTCATTATTCTCAGCTATGCACGGTTCACTAGTTACTTCATCATTAATCCGTGAAACAACTGAAAACGAATCTGCTAACGAAGGATACAAATTCGGACAAGAAGAAGAAACGTACAACATCGTAGCTGCACACGGTTACTTCGGTCGTTTAATTTTCCAATACGCTTCTTTCAACAACTCTCGTTCATTACACTTCTTCTTAGCTGCTTGGCCAGTTGTAGGTATTTGGTTCACTGCTTTAGGTATTTCAACTATGGCTTTCAACTTAAACGGATTCAACTTCAACCAATCAGTTGTTGACTCACAAGGTCGTGTATTAAACACATGGGCTGACATTATCAACCGTGCTAACTTAGGTATGGAAGTAATGCACGAACGTAACGCTCACAACTTCCCATTAGACTTAGCATCTGTAGAAGCTCCTTCTGTAAACGCTTAGTTTATTTTTTTATGAAAAACTCAAGCTTAAATTTAGGTTTGAGTTTTTCATTTTTTTGAAGCTCTGAAATTTTAAAATTTCAAATCTTCTTTAATATTTTTTAAATTCTCAAAAATAAAAATTTTTTCATTTTATTTTTTTTCATTTTTTCTCTATTTTTGTAAAAAAAGACAAAAAATTTTTTTTATTTAGAAGAATCAAAAAAAATTTTGTCTTTTTGTTTGTTTTTTCTATTTTTTTTTTTTTGTTTTATTTATTTTTGAGTTTTAGAATAGAATAATTGTTTTTTTTTTATTCATTTAAAAAAGATCAACTTTTTAGACTCATTTTTTGTGTTATGTTTTTTTAAATAAAATAAATTTTTTACGAAATTTTATAAAAAAATAAAAAATTTAGAAAAAAAGATAAAAGCTTTATTTTACCTCTTCCCTCTCCCCAAAGGGTTGCTTCGCAGGATTGTGCCTTCCCATCCCCTCCCCTTCCCCATCCCCTGCGGAGCAACCCTTTGGGGATGGGGAAGGGGAGGGGATGGGAGGGGGAGCAGACCTTTGGTCAGAAAAAAGGGAAAAAAGGTGAACTGTTTGCTCTTTTTTTGATCCATTTGCTCCATTTTTTTTTGACTGCGCTTTGTTTTTAGTCTGCTGCTCCACTTTTAAAAAAGAAAAGAGGCAAAACAGAATAAATAATTTTAAAACTTTTTTAAAAGTAAAAAGTAAAATGAAGAAAATTGCTTCATAAAATTTTGTTGAAAGAAAGCTTTGCTTTTTTTTTCAGCAAAAAGCAAAGCTTTTAAAAAAATAAAACATTTTAAAACAAAAAAAATGATTAAACACGTCTTTTTTTTGGAGGACGGCATCCATTATGTGGAATTCCTGTTTTTTCTCGAATAACATTTACTTTAATTCCAGCTTTAAAAATTTCACGAATAGCTGTTTCGCGACCTTGCCCTGGACCAGTCACTAAAATTTTTGCTTCATTTAATGCAAATTCACGTGATTTTTTTGCAACAACTTCAGCAGCTTTTTTTGCGGCAAATGTTGTAGCTTTTCTTTTTCCACGGAAACCACAAGCTCCAGCAGAACTCCAACAAAGAACTTCACCACGAAGATTTGCTAATGTAATAATAGTATTGTGATGTCCAGCTTGAATATAAACAATTCCTCGATATGTACGTTTTTTAATTTTTGTAGGTGCTACTTTTTTAGTTTGTCTAGCCATATGTAAAACTTTATATAAAAATTTCTTTTATGTTTTTAAATCATTTGATTTACTATCTAAAAAAAATAAAATTTTGAATCTTTAAAAAGAACCATTTGTTGGAAAGATTTATTTGTTTAATTCTTTTTTTTTTGAATTTTTTATTTGATTTTTTCTTGGTTTGTTCAAACTTAGAAGATTTTTTTTTTCAAAAGCAAAAAAAATTTTTTTTTTAAAGAAAAATGAAAAAAGTTATTATTCTTTTTGTTGAAGAAAAAACTAGAAAAAATGAAAAATTGTCTAATTTTTATGATTAAATATAAAAAATCAAATAAAAAGAAAAATTCAAACTTTCAAACAATGTATTTTGTATTTTTGGGCCGAGTCGGATTCGAACCAACGTAGGCGTAACCAGCGGATTTACAATCCGCCCCCATTAACCACTCGGGCATCGGCCCATGCTTTTTTATTAATCAGTTTGATTATTTATTATGGATGAATTATACTAAAGATTATATTAACAAAAAATTTTTGTAATTTCAATTTTTTGTTAAAATAAAAAACTTTTAAAATTTACTTTCTGCTCTGCCTCTTTCGCGCCGCTTTTTAAAAAGCAAAGCAACCACTTTTTTAAAAGCGGAGTAACCCTTCCCCAAAGGGGAGGGAGCAACCCTTTGGGAAGAAGCAGCCCTTTGGGTTGCTCCGCCTCCCCCTCCGGAGCAACTCAAAGGGGAAGAAGAAGCAACACCTTTGAGTTGCTCCGCTTTTTTAAAAGGGGAGGAGAAAGCAATGCAGGCCTTTTTAAAAATTTTTTAAAGCAGAGCCAAATTTTTTGAACGCTTTATTTATTTGCTACACTTGCTCTTTTAATTTGACTGCTAACTCTGCTTTTTAAAAAGGAGAGGAATAGTCAGACAAAATTCTTTAAAGAATCTAAAATTAGAAAAAAAAATATGTTTTTTTTATTTTTTGTTTTTTGAATTCTAAAACAAAAAAAACATATTCAAAAACAATTTTTTGAATATGTTTTTTAAAAATAGTTTTTATCAATAAATAAATGAAGATGAAGAGAAAAAATAAAAAATTTTTGGTTTTAGTGTTTTTATGATTTTAAAATAAAGAAAAAATACTTCCCCTTTAAAGAGGAAGTATTTTAAAAAAAAAAATTATAGTTTATCAATAGTTTCAAATTCAAATTTGATTTCTTTCCAAACTTCACAAGCAGCAGCTAATTCTGGAGACCATTTGCAAGCTGAGCGGATAACATCACCACCTTCACGAGCTAAGTCACGACCTTCGTTACGAGCTTGAGTACATGCTTCTAAAGCAACACGGTTAGCAACAGCACCTGGAGCGTTACCCCAAGGGTGACCTAAAGTACCACCACCGAATTGTAAACAAGCATCATCACCAAAGATTTCAACTAAAGCTGGCATGTGCCATACGTGAATACCACCAGAAGCAACTGGCATAGTACCTGACATAGAACACCAGTCTTGAGTAAAGTAAATACCACGGCTACGGTCTTTTTCGATGTAGTCGTCACGCATTAAGTCTACGAAACCTAAAGTAACTTCACGTTCACCTTCTAATTTACCAACTACAGTTCCTGAGTGTAAGTGGTCACCACCTGACATACGAAGAGCTTTAGCTAATACACGGAAGTGAATACCGTGGTTTCTTTGACGGTCAATTACAGCGTGCATAGCACGGTGAATGTGTAATAATAAACCGTGATCACGACAGTAAGCAGCTAATGAAGTGTTTGCTGTAAAACCACCTGTTAAGTAGTCGTGCATAATAATAGGTACACCTAATTCTTTAGCACATTGAGCACGTTTTAACATTTCTTCACAAGTACCAGCTGTAGCGTTTAAGTAGTGACCTTTAATTTCACCAGTTTCAGACTGAGCTTTGTAAATAGCTTCAGCAACGAATAAGAAACGGTCTCTCCAACGCATGAACGGTTGTGAGTTTACGTTTTCGTCATCTTTTGTAAAGTCTAAACCACCACGTAAACATTCATAAACAGCACGTCCATAGTTTTTAGCTGATAAACCTAATTTAGGTTTAATTGTACAACCTAATAAACCACGACCATATTTGTTTAATTTGTCACGTTCAACCTGAATACCATGTGGAGGTCCTTGGAATGTTTTAACGTAAGCAGGAGGGATACGTAAATCTTCTAAACGTAATGCACGAAGAGCTTTGAAACCAAATACGTTTCCTACGATTGAAGTGAATAAGTTAGTTACTGATCCTTCTTCAAAAAGGTCGATAGGGTAAGCTACATAAGCAATGTATTGGTTGTCTTCACCTGGAACCGGCTCGATATCGTAACAACGACCTTTGTAACGGTCTAATGTAGTAAGACCATCAGTCCATACAGTTGTCCAAGTACCTGTTGATGATTCAGCTGCTACAGCTGCACCACATTCTTCAGGTGGAACACCTGGTTGTGGAGTCATACGGAATGCTGCTAAAATATCAGTATCTTTTACAACGTAATCTGGAGTGTAATATGTTAAACGATAATCTTTAACACCGGCTTTAAATCCAGCACCTGCTCTTGTTTCTGTTTGAGGAACCATTAAAAAAGTTCATAGAACATTTTGTCGATCCTATAAAAATCTATCCGAGGAAAACTTTTTTCTTTCTTTTTTTTGCTTTATTTTTGATGAACAATCAAATAAAAAAAAAGCTTTTTATTTCTTTTAAAAAAATGAAGAAATTGAAAAAAACAAAAAATTAAACTATATTATAGGAAAAAATAAAAAATATTTTTTTATATAAAAAGTATTTTAAAAAATTTTTATTTTTTTTATAATCTTAACATAAAGTTAAAACTTTAGCAAATTTTAACTTTGAAATTTTTTTTTTAACAATTTATTTAAACAATTCAAAGTTGTTTCTAATTTTTTCTACGCAAAACTTCATTTTTATTGGTTTATAGTTTTTGTAAATTTTGGTTTATTGGTTTTTTTTATTTTTTACTGCTTGCTACACTAGCCGCTAAATTCAAAACAAAGTTTAAAAATATGAAAAAAACAATAAACAAAAATTTTTTTGATTTTTTCTATTGTTTAAAAACTTTTTCAAACAATAAAAAAAATTGGGTTTTAATTTTTTTTTGAATTTTTGAATTTCTTGTTTTTTTAATTTTTATTTTTTAAAAAGAAAAAATTTTACTGCCGCGAAGCAGCCCATCACCTTTGGTCTGCTCCTTCTTCCCCAAAGGGGAGGGGATGCGGACTAAATTTTTTTCAACAGAAAAATGATTTTTTTAGAATTTTTGAAACATTGAATATTGAAAATGCACAAAAAAATATTTTTAAAAATAACCGAATAAAAATAAAAAAATATGACTCGTGTAAAACGTGGAAATGTATCTCGTAAACGTCATAAAAAAGTATTAAATTTAACAAAAGGTTTCCGTGGAGCAGCTTCATTATTATTTCGTACAGCAAATCAACAAAATATGAAAGCTTTACGTTATTCTTATGCAAACCGTCGTAAAAAGAAACGTAATTTTCGACGTCTTTGGATTACACGTGTAAATGCTGCTATTCGTGCATATGGATTTAATTACAGTGAATTTTTATATGTTTTAAAAAATTCAAATATTTTATTAAATCGAAAAATTTTAGCACAATTAGCTATTTGTGATCCAGATACTTTTTTTAAATTTATTATGTCTATTCAATAATAACTAAACTTTAATCAAAAACAAGTATTTTTGATTTTTTTCTAAATTTGTGGTATTGACAAATTTTCAGTTTTTTTTTCATTTTTTGACTTTAATTAAAAACAAAAAGTTCAAAAAAGACTAAAAACAATACCACATTTTTTTGTTCCTTTTTTTTTAGTGAAAAAAGCCGTAAACTTTGAAAAAAGTATTTAAGGTTTTGAAGCCGAAATCTTTTATTTTTATTTATTCTTTTTTTTATTGAAAAAAATTTTTTGAATTTTCATTTTCTTGTTTTTTCAAATAAGTTAAAAAACGTTTTATGTTTTTTAAAATCACTAAAATAAAAACATTCTTTATTTATTTGATTTTTTTCTTTTTTTGGAAATTGCTTTTTTTTATGTTCAACTTCCTTTTTTTATTTTTGCAAAAAAACAAATTTTCTAGATTGAAAAAAGTGTTTTTTCATCCGCATCCCTGCGGAGCAACCCTTTGGGGAAGGAGCAACCCTTTGGGGAAGGAGCAACCCTCCCCCAGCGAAGCAGCCTTTTGGGTTGTTCCGCCGCGGAACAACCCTCCCCCAGCGAAGCAGCCCTTTGGGTTGTTCCGCTGCGAAGCAGCCCTTTGGGTTGTTCCGCCGCGAAGCAGCCCTTTGGGTTGCTCCACCGCGAAGAAGCAACACCTTTGGCTGCTCCGCGGGGGAAGAAGCAGCCCCCGCGGTAAAACTAGGTCTGCTGTGTGGTAAAATAAAAAAATAAAAAGATCAATTAAAAAATAGTACAAAATTGAAATATGAAAACAAAATTTTTCATGAATAAAAAAGAATCAACACATAAAAATTTGGTCTGCTCCTTTTTAAAAAGTGAGTCAATTTAATCCGTTTAAGATTTTAGGTTAACAAAAACGTACATCAAAATCAAAAAAAAATATTCGTAAAAATGCTTGGAAACAAAAAGTTGCAAAAAAAGCAACACAAGCGCTTTTTTTAGCAAAATATGTTTTAAGTAAAGGAGAAATTTCAACTCCTGAAAAAGTAGAAAATTCATAAATCTTTTTTTGATTGTTTCTTGGTGTTTTGTTTAAATCTTTATTTTTTGAAAGGTTTAAGCAAAACACCAAGAAACAAAATTTTTGTTTTATTTGAGTTTTTGTTTTTTGTGGTTTTTTTTGTTATTAAATTTTGTATATTATTCACTTTCCCTTTTTAAAATTCTCTGTTTTGTTACTTTTAAAAAAGAAACAAAACAAAAAACAACAAGGAAAAAGTTTGCTTCGCATGCTCCACTTTTTTTTGAATTTCTTTTTCTTGAAAGGAAAAACTTTCTTTTTGAGAGCAACTTTAGCTAATATTAAAGCTAAAGTTGCTAATGAAAATTGAAAAAATTTTTTTGTTTTTTATATTTTTTATAAAAGTTTTTTCTTTATTTTTACAAACATATGAAAAAACTTTTATAAAAATTAAAAAAAACTTTTAAATTTTTTATCTAAAACTTACAGATGCTTGCCATACAAAGGCTAATAATAAGAAGAAAATAGGAATAATTGGTAAAACATCTACAATAGGATCAAAAGGTGCATAAGCTTCAGGTAATTTTGCTAAAATTAAATACATAGATTCCATAGGATTCTTAAAATAGAATTGATTCTGACTTTTTTAAAAGATTGCCAATAAGAAAAGTTTTTTATTGGTCTGCCACAGGCAGACCAACATGGAAAGGAAACCAAATTTGAAAGTTTATTGACAACTTAGTTCAACTTGAAACTAATTTTATCTAATTCTATAATTTTTTTGAATTTTATTTATTTTTTATTTTACCGCTTGCTACGCTAGCGGACAAAAATATTTTTGAAGAAATAGAGAAAAAAATAAAAAACAATAAATATTGTATTGAATTAAGAAGCTAAAGTTTCCCAACTCATAGTAACATCATCTAATAATAAAGAACTGTTATAAATTTCTAAAATAATTAATAAGAATACAGCAAAAAGTACAATGAAAACACCCATTAAAACAGTTGTTCCCCATCCAGGTAATACTTTTCCTGATTCAGAGTTTAACGGTCTTAATAAAGTTCCTAAAGGAGTTACGATACCTGGTTCTTGAAGTGCATCAGATAAGCTTGATTTAGCTTTTGAAGTTGTTCCAGTAGCCATTTTTTTGAATAAATTTTGATTTTTTTTACTTTCTGTCGTAATATAATTATTGGAGAATAAATTTGAACAAAGAACATGAAAGAATTATGGATAGTCCTGCTTTTTTCTTTACCTTTTTTTTATGGTTTCTATTATTAAGTGCAACAGGATATTCAATCTATGTGAGTTTTGGACCTCCTTCAAAAAAATTGAGAGATCCTTTTGAAGAACATGAGGATTAAAAAAAATGCCTCTAAAAATTTTTGAGAGGCTAAAAATTACAAAAAAATAAAAGGTATGAATTTTTCAAAAAATTCATACTTTGTTTTGTTTATTTTTTTTTTTGAGTTTTATGCCCCCTTTTTAAAAGGCAGAGCAATACATTACCAAAGGTGTTGCTTCCTCCCCAAAGAGTTGCTTCTTCCCCCTTCCCCAAAGGGGCTGCTTCGCTGGAGCAGACCAAAGGTGTTGCTTCGCAGGGGAGGAGGCTGCTTCACTTTTTAAAAAAGGGGTTGTGTTGCTTTTTAAAGTTGTGTCGCTTTTTAAAAAGGGATGCACAGACCAAAGGTGAAGAGTTAACCAAAAATTTAACTTTTTTACCGCTTGCTACACCTCCCCTGCGGAGCAACCCAAAGGGCTGTTTCTTCCCCCTTCCCCAAAGGGGCTGCTTCGCTGGAGCAGACCATCACCTTTGGGGAAGGGGGAAGAAACAGCCCTTTGGGTTGCTCTGCAGGGAAGGACAAAATTTTGACCACTTGCTTCTTTTTTTGCTTTATTTGCTCTGGTTTTTTTTGACCGGTCTATAGAGCGGTCAAAAAAATAACAAATGATCAAAAAAAGCTCGCGTACCAAAATTAAATTTTTCATTTTTAAAGAAAAAACAAAAGGACAAAAACATAAAAAATAGAGAAAAACTATTTTCAAAAAAATGGATAAAAGAAATGAATTCAAATCATTTCTTTTATCCATAAAAAAAGCGAAATTTCCATTATTTTACCATACGAGGTGGTTCTCTAAAGAAAATCGCAAAAAAGATAATTCCTAATGTTCCAATTAATAAAAAAGTATAAACTAATGCTTCCATAGAATGAAATGTGGTTAACAAATATTTTGATTTTAAGAATAATAATTGCAAATTTGTATTTTCATTTTTAATAAAAAAATACAAAATTCTTTTGCTTGGAAAAAATCCAGACCCATCTCAAGTGATATTTTTTTAGGTTTTGCCTTTTTTGAATTGTTTTTACCGCTTGCTACGCTAGCGGGCCAAAAATAAAGACAATGAACTTTTGGTCCGCATCCCTGCGGAGCAACCCTTTGGGGAAGAAGCAACCCAAAGGGGATGGGCTGCTTCGCGGCGGTAAAAACAATTCAAAAAAAATGAAGAGGTTTTTTTCTAAAGAAAAAAACTTTTTTCTTAAAATTTTGTTTATTTTGAATAGCACTTACTCTTTTTTTTGTGTTTTTTAAATTTATTTTAAAAAAGTTTTTGTAGTAAAAAAAAAGAACAAAAACACTTTAAAAGAAAAATAGAACATAAAAATTCTTCACAAAAAATTCAAAATAAACATATTTTTTCTTTTTCCAAAAAGAAAGAAAAAAAAATGAGAAAAAAACAAATTAGAAAGCTTCACGAACAGAACTTGTATCACCAAGTTTTTTGTATTTACCAAATTCTAAACTTTCGTTTAGATCATCATCAATACCAGCAAATACATCACGGAAGATTGTACGAGCACCATGCCAAATATGTCCAAAGAAGAATAATAAAGCAAAGCAAACGTGACCAAAAGTAAACCAACCACGTGGACTACTACGGAATACACCATCAGATTGTAATGTTGAACGATCAAATTCAAAAATTTCACCTAATTGTGCTTTACGAGCATATTTTTTAACAGTTGCTGGATCATTAAATGTTAATCCATCTAATTCACCACCGTAGAAAGTTACTGATACACCAACTTGTTCAATACTATATTTTGATTCAGCACGACGGAAAGGAACGTCAGCACGTACAACACCATCTTTATCAATTAATAAAACTGGGAATGTTTCAAAGAAAGTAGGCATACGACGTACGTATAATTCACGACCATCTTGATCTTTAAATACTGCGTGACCTAACCATCCTACAGCAATACCATCTCCACTATTCATAGCTCCTGTACGGAAAAGACCACCTTTTGCAGGGTTGTTTCCAATATAATCATAGAAAGCTAATTTTTCTGGAATTTTTGCCCAAGCATCAGAAAGTGAAGAACCACCTGCTAAACTTGTTTGAACTCGTTTTTGAATTTCTTGTTGGAAGAAACCTTGGTCCCATTGATAACGTGTTGGACCAAATAATTCAATTGGAGTAGCTGCTGAACCATACCACATAGTTCCAGCAACAATGAAAGCAGCCCAGAAAACAGCAGCAATACTACTTGATAATACTGTTTCGATAGAACCCATAGATAAACCAAAGTATAAACGAATAGAAGGACGTACACATAAGTGGAATAATCCTGCTAAAACACCTAAAATACCAGCAGCGATGTGGTGTGCTGCAATACCACCAGGGTTGAAAGGATCGAATCCATCAGCACCCCAAGATGGAGTAACTGGTTGAACACTTCCTGTTAATCCATAAGGATCTGATACCCAGATACCAGGACCAAATAAACCTGTTACGTGGAAAGCACCAAAACCAAAACATAAAAGACCTGATAAGAATAAGTGAATTCCGAAAATTTTTGGTAAATCTAATGCAGTTTTTCCAGTTCTTGGGTCACGGAATAATTCTAAATCCCAGTACACCCAGTGCCATACTGAAGCTAAGAATAATAAACCAGATAAAATAATATGAGATGCAGCAACACCTTCATAACTCCAAATACCTGGATTTGTTGCAGTTTCACCGCTAATTGTCCATCCACCCCAAGATTGTGTTACACCTAAACGTGTCATGAAAGGCAGTACAAACATACCTTGACGCCACATTGGGTTTAAAACTGGATCTGAAGGATCAAAAACAGCAATTTCGAAAAGTGTCATTGATCCAGCCCAACCAGCAACTAATGCTGTGTGCATTAAATGCACAGAAATTAATCGCCCTGGGTCATTAATAACTACTGTATGTACACGATACCAAGGTAAGCCCATTGAAAATTAATGAAAAAAGAATTTTTGTTTACTTAATTACTTTATTTATGGAAAAAATTTTTTTGACCACTCTATTTGTTCGTTTTTTTGACGGCTTGATATTTCCCTTTAAAAAGCAATCCTTCACCTTTAGTGCTGCATATTCCCTCTCTGCGGAGCAACCCAAAGGGCTGCTCCTCTCCAAAGGGCTGCTCCTCCCCAAAGGGCTGCTCCGCAGGGGAAGGTTGCTCTGCAGGGAAGAGAAGAGAGGCTGAGGAGCGGTCAAAAAACGAGCAAACAGACCTAATTTTAAAAACTTTTTTACACTTTTTTAAGTGTATATTTTTTTTGATAAAAGAAAAAAGACAATTGAAAGGCTTTTTTCTTTATGTGTATTATTTTATCATAAATCTAGAATTTTTAAAATATTTTTTTTCTTGATTCTAAATTTTTTAAACACTATTTTTTAAATATAAAATATTTTTTTTAATTCAAAATAGAAAAGTTGAAGAAAGAAAACCAAAAAAAAACTTTTGTTGTACTTAAGTTGTATTTTTCTATTTTTTTGGAAAATTCTCAAAAAAGTAGAAAAATAAGTTTAAACTTTTTTTTGTTTTTTTGGTTTTCGTTTATTGTGTTGAGTTTTTCTCTTTTTTTTAGTTAAAAAAAAGAGAAAAACTCAACACAATAAATGAAATTTTTTTGGATAAAAAATTTTCTTTTAAAACAAACTAACAACAAAAGATTTTAAAAATAATTTTTTTTATTCTTTTTTTCAATTTTAGTTTTTAATATGAAAAAAAACTGGAATTGAAATATTTTGTTCATTTTATTCTATTTTAAAAATTTTAACGATAACGATAAGTAATTCGACCTTTTGTTAAATCATATGGACTTAACTCAACTGTTACTTTATCACCAACAACAATTTTAATACGGTTTTGACGAATTTTTCCAGATAAATGACCAATAACTTCAACACCATTTTCCAGTTTTAAACGAAATTTTCCATTTGAAAGATTATGTGTAACTAAACCTTCCATATCAACAAGTTTTTTTTGTTTTTTTTGTTTATTTTTTTGTGGATCATTGATCAAAGTATTTTGTTCTTTTTTTCCTTCAGTTGGAGAAAAATTTTTTTTGAATTGATTCATAATTTTATAGAAAATATTTTTTATTTCAGCCAGTTAAATTTATAAGTTTTTTATTTTATCATAATTTTTTAAAGTTTTTTACACTAAATTTGCAAAAAATTTTTTTTGTTCTTTGACCGCTTGCTTGTTTTTTTGACTGTTTTGTCCTTTTACTCAGTTTTTCTCTTCCCATTCCTGCAAAGCAACCCCCCCGCGGAGCAGACCAAAGGTGAAGAAGCAGCCAAAGGGTTGCTTCTTCACCTTTGGTCTGCTCCGCGGGGGGGTTGCTTCTTCTTATCCCCTTCCCCTTTGGGGAGGGGCTGCTTTGCCGGAGTTGCTCCGCAGGAATGGAAAAGTGGAACTGCTTTTTTAAAAAGAAAATTAGACTTTTTTGACTGCTCTATAGATTGGTAAAAAAAGCAAAGCAAAAAAATCAAAACAAGTTGACCAATCACGTTTTTGTTTTTTTATTTTTTTGGATTTTTAATGTTTCTTACCGTGGACCGGACCAAATTGCTCCGCTAGCGTAGCAAGCGGTAAAGAACATAAAAAAATGAAATGTTCAAGCAAATCCAAAAAAGAAACATTAAAAATCCAGAAAAAATTTTTTAAAGAACAATTGTTTATAAATTCAAATGTTTAAACAGAAAAAGAAGAATTTAAAAAATTTGGTCCACTTTTTTAAAAAACTTTAAAAAGTGTATGTGAGGTGGTAAGCCAGTTTTTAATATGCAAAACGTCTTTTTCGATTTTGTTGAATTTTAGCACGTAAAGAAACTTTTTTGCGTAATTTTTGTCCTAAACGAATGTAAGTTAACATTTCTCCTAAAATATATTTAATTGAATTTCGAGAATCATCATTTGCAGGAATAATGTGATCAACAAATTTTGGATTACAATTTGTATCAACAACTGCAAAAATTTTCATTCCTAATTTTCTACATTCATAAACTGCATTCATTTCTTCTTGTTGACCAATAATAATAGCTACATTTTTTGAAATTTGTTTTGTGTTCATTTTTGCCATTTTTGTAATACCACCAAAATATTTTTCTAAACGTTGCCATTTTTGTTTACGTGTAGCTGCAATTTTTTTTGATGTAAATTTTAATTTTTGATCATAAATTTGTTCCATTGGATAACTTAATTTAGGATCAACAAATTTTTTCATAAATAATTCAACAATTTCATACATTTTTGTTTGAGATGTAGGTAAGTATCTTAATTTTGGTAAGAATTTTAATAAACGTTGTTCTGATGCAAATTGTTTTAAATTTTTTTGGAATTTTTTAAAATTATTTTGTTGCGCAATAAATTTTGAAGAAACAACAGCATATTGTGAAATTGTTTTTTTGTAAAGTTGTTTTAATAATTTTTGTGATTCAGTCATTTTTGTAAATGTTGAATTTAATTCTTTGAACATTTTTTCTTGTTGTACTAAACGATCACTTAAAGTTTGAAGAGAATTTTTAAAGAAAGGAAGTAATAAAATAAATTTATTTAAGAATTTACTAATAAGAATTGTTTTTGGTTCATTTGCACCACCAGCATTTTGAGGCATAGTAGCAACTGGAGTATCTGTTGATTTTGCACGATTTGAACTTGTTCCCATTTGATTTGCTGAAAAGAATCCAGTTTCTTCTTTTCGTAAATTTGAAACAACAGCAATCATTTTTTTGAAAATTTCTGGTGAAGGATTTGGAATCGTAGCTGTTACTTGAAGATTGTCACTCCCTGTAGAATTTTGAAGAGTTAAAAGTTTTTCATAAGAAAGAGTAAGAACTGTAGTGTTTTTATTTTTTTCAACAAAATCTTTTGTTTTTAGAAGTTGTTGACCAATTTCAAAAAATTGACTAATTTCATTAAATTTTTTAAGATTTGATTGAATTAAAACTTTTAATTGTTGTTTTTGTTTTAAAATTTCAACTGCAGCAAATTCTAATTGTTGAATTTGTTTTAAAATTTGAATTTTCTTCATTTTTAAATTTTTAGAAGCATTTAATAAAAGTGCATTTGCAGAAAAAATAGCATTTTTTGTTTGAATAAATTTTTGACTCTTTTCAATTAAGAAATTTTTTGAACGAAGAATTTGTTGAATTAAAAATTTTCCTTTAATCATAAATTTTTGACTTTTCTTTCTTAATAAATAAACTTTATTAAATAAACGACGTTGAATTTTTTCACGTTTTTCTAAAATTTTTTGCAGGATTTTTTGTTTTTGTTTTAAAATTGGACGAATTTGAGAAATCGATTTTAAAATTGTTTTCCAGTTTGTTAACATTCCTCCTAACCATCGTGTATTTACAAAAAATGAAGTATTGCTTAATAATGCTGTTTTTGCGACTAATGAAGCAGCAGGTTTTTTTGTTCCAACAAATAAAAATGTTTTTCCTTTTGCTGCATATTTTGCTAATTGTTTTAATGCTTCAGCAAAACAACGTTGCGTTTTTAACACATTTAAAACATGACGACCACGTTTTACCATTGGTTTTTTTGTTTCTTTCATTGAAAGAAAAGTATTTTTTGAATTTGTATACATCCCCTTTTTAAAAATTGAAGCAGCACCTTTTTTTCGATACCAGATATATTTTCGCATATTTGCATTACAACGAATAGCTTTTTCACCAAAATGCATACTTGATTGAATCATTTTTTGAACTGTTTCTTTTACCATTGCTTTCTTTTCTTTTGATGAAATTGGTGAAATTTTTAAAATTTTTGCTAAAGCAAATGTTCCCGTTGATTTTTGAATTTGAATTTTCACTGTATCTTCAGGTTGAACTCCTAATGATTTTTTCACAAAAACAAATTGTCCATTTAATTTAACTACAAAAGAATTTGCAATTGTTTTTGCTGAAGAAGGAATCACAATATGAAACTGTTGACCAATCATTTGATTATTTTCTTGAACACCATTGATTTGTTTTTCCCCGCGTAGCGGCTCAATTGGTTTTGCGAATGCATAGTTTTGTTTAATTTTTTGAATTTCAACAACAAGAGTTTCACCTACTTTTGTATTTGGAACAATAAATAAGAAATTTTTAGCAACTGGAACTAATCCTGAATTTTTTGGTCCTTTTTTTGCAATTGTTACTCGAAATTTTTGACCTACTTTGAAATCAAATTTTAATGAATTTGATGTTTTTGTATCACTATTATCTACACGAGCAACCACATATTTAATTTTTTGATTTAAAATTGAATTAGTACCTTTTCCTAAAAAGATTTTTTCAACTTTTACTTGAACTTTGTCCCCACATTTTGTGTTTGGAACTAATACTGTATAACCATTTTTTAATTCAGCAACACCAATATTTTTTGAACCTACAGCAGTAATTTTTACAGTTAAAACATCACCTGCTTGTAAAGCATCTTTTAAAGGAGTTGCTTTTTCATTTTTTGAAAATGAAAGATTTTTTTTCTTTTTTGATGGAGAAAATACTGATTTTTCTTTTTTGAAATTTTTTTGAAGAGTTTCCATAATGTTTTATTAAAAATTATTCTTCATTTTTTTGTTAGCTTTAAAAAAAAATCTTTCTTTGTTTAAATTTTTATATTTTCATAAATTTGTTCATTTTTGTTTTGGCCACTTTGTGGGCCTTTTTAAAAAGCCACGCAGACTTTTTTGCTTTGTAAGCTCTGGGGTAAAAAGAGAAAATTGCAATGTTTCCTCCTCCCTGCGGAGCAACCCAAAGGGTTGCTTCTTCCCCTTCACCAAAGGTGATGGGCTGCTTCGCGGCGGAACAACCCTGCGAAGCAACCCTTTAGGTTGCTCTGCAGGGGAGGAAGCAGCCCTTTGAGGATGGGAGAAGAAGGTGAATTGCTTTTTAAAAAGGAAAAGGTCAGTTACAAAAAGAAAAAATAAAAAATAACAAAGAAAACTTTTTTTAAGAAAAAAGAAGAGTTTTGAAAAATTATTTTCTAAAAATGTTGGTTTTCAAACGACTATGCGTTTTTTTATATTTTTACTCAATTGCGGATTATTTTCTGAAATTTTTTCAATCTTGATTGAAATTCTATCTCCCCAGGTAGGACTTGAACCTACGGCCTATCGGTTAACAGCCGACCGCTCTACCACTGAGCTACTGAGGATTTGTAAGATTTTTTGACATTTGCTAGAACTTTTTCAAAAAAAGTTTAGAGATTTTTTGAAAATTTTTAAAGAAAAAGAAACAAAAATCTTTAAATAGGATTTTAACATTCTTTTTTTTTGGAATCAATATATTTATAAAAAAAATTTTTTTTGATTTTTTAATGAATTTGAATTTTTTTCTGTTTTTTTTTATTAAAAAACAGAAAAAAATTCATTAAAAATTAAATTAATTTTACAACTTTTGTTAAACCAAAGTAAAGTCCTAAAGTAAAACCTAAAGCAGCAAAAAGTAAACCAACATAGCTTGTAATTGTTAACATAAGAATGAATTCAAAAAAATATAGAATTCACATTTTTCAAACTTTTGTTTTTTACTGCTTGCTCCGCTTTTTAAAAAAGCAAAGCGAACATTAAAAAATTTGGGGATTTTTATTTAAAAAACGCGGAATTTCAAATGTATTTTTTTCCCAAAAAAGAAAAACGGAAGTGAGAAGCAAAAAAAATTTCTGTTTTTTCTTTTTTCAAAAACTTTCTAGAAAGTTTTTGAAAAAAGAAAAAACAGAAAAATGAAAAAATTGTTTTTTTTTAATTTAATAAGAAAGACCCATACTACGAGTAGTTTCAGAACTTAAATATACACGAATTGATAAGAAATCTGTAGGACATGCTGTTTCACAACGTTTGCATCCAACGCAATCTTCAGTACGAGGTGCTGAAGCCATTTGATTTGCTTTACAACCATTCCATGGAACCATTTCTAAAACATCTAATGGACAAGCACGTACACATTGTGTACAACCAATACAAGTATCATAAATTTTTACAATATGTGACATTTTTTATTTTTAATAGAATTATTCAAAAGAAGATTGAGAATTTCAAAAAAAAAGAAATTTTATATTTTTTTGCAGGAGCAGGATTTGAACCTGCGACATTGGGATTATGAGCCCCACGAGCTACCAGACTGCTCTATCCTGCGTTTTTTATTTTTAAAAGTTTTATTTGGTTTGTTTTTTAGTAAAATTTGTTTTCTATATATTACTTTATTGATTTTTGTTTGTCAAATTTTTTGTTTGTTTGAATTTTTCTTTAAAATTTTACCGCTTGCTACGCCTCCCCTGCGGAGCAAGCCAAAGGGTTGCACCACCGCGAAGCAGCCCTTTGGGTTGCTCCGCAGGGGAAGGACAAATATTTTTCTTTAAAATTTTTTTAAATATAGAGAAAAATTTTTTTTATGATAATATAAAATTAAAGTTTGAATTATAAATAAAAAAAAAAATCAAAAAATGAAATTAGCTTATTGGATGTATGCTGGTCCAGCTCACTTAGGAACTTTAAGAGTGGCAAGTTCTTTTAAAAATGTGCATGCTATTATGCATGCTCCTCTTGGAGATGATTATTTTAATGTAATGCGTTCAATGTTAGAACGTGAAAGAGATTTTACTCCAGTGACTGCAAGTATTGTTGATCGACATGTGTTGGCTCGAGGTTCTCAAGAAAAAGTAGTTGATAACATTACTCGAAAAGAAAAAGAAGAACGACCAGATTTAATTGTTTTAACACCAACATGTACTTCAAGTATTTTGCAAGAAGATTTACAAAATTTTGTGAATCGAGCTTTAACTTTGAAAGATTCACATGCTGATGTTCTTTTAGCTGATGTAAATCATTATCGTGTCAATGAATTTCAAGCAGCTGATCGTACATTAGAACAAATTGTTCGTTTTTATATTGAAAAAGCAAAACGAGAGAATTTTGATTTTTCAAAAAATAAAAAAATTTCTGCAAACATTTTAGGTGTTTTTACTTTAGGATTTCATAATATGCATGATTGTCGTGAGCTAAAACGTTTATTAACAGATTTAGGAATTGAAATTAATGAAATTATTCCAGAAGGAGGCAATGTTACCAATCTTCGTAATTTGCCAAAAGCTCATTTTAATATTGTTCCTTATCGTGAAATTGGTTTAATGACAGCAATGTATTTAAAAAATGAATTTCAAATGCCTTATATTTCAACAACTCCTATGGGTATTTTAAATACTGCTCAATTTATTCGAGAAATTGAAACTCTTTTAAAAGAATTCTCTGAAAATTTTATTGACTTTTCAAATTCTGAAAAATTAAATAGTTCCTTTGCTGAAGGAGCTGCCAAAATTTTAGAAAAAGATTTTCAAAAATATATTTCTGAACAAAGTCGTTTTGTTTCACAAGCTGCTTGGTTTTCTCGTTCTATTGATTGTCAAAATTTAACAGGAAAACGTGCTGTTGTTTTTGGTGATGCTACCCATGCAGCTTCGATGACAAAAATTTTGTCATGTGAAATGGGGATTCGAGTTGTATGTTCTGGTACATATTGTAAACATGATGCTGATTGGTTTCGAGAACAAGTCCGAGGTTTTTGCGATGAAATTTTAATTACAGAAGATCATTCACAGGTTGGTGACATGATTAGTCGTTTAGAACCAGCCGCTATTTTTGGAACACAAATGGAACGTCATGTTGGAAAACGTTTGGATATTCCTTGTGGGGTTATTTCTGCTCCTGTACATATTCAAAATTTTCCATTGGGATATCGTCCATTTTTAGGGTATGAAGGGACAAATCAAATTGCAGATTTAGTTTATAATTCTTTTACATTAGGAATGGAAGATCATCTTCTTGAAATTTTTAATGGCCATGATACAAAACAAATTCTTCCAAAAATTCAATTGAATGATGGATCTTTAGAATGGTCAAAAGATGCACTTGAAGAATTGTCAAGAATTCCAGGTTTTGTTCGTGGCAAAGTAAAACGAAATGTTGAAAAATTTGCTCAACAAAATAACAAATCATTTATTACACTTGAGCTTATGTTTGCAGCAAAAGAAGCTGTAAATGCTTAATTTTTTAAATTTTTTAGGTTTTTTTATTTTTTTTTACTGTTTTGATTGTTTTTTTTCTAAAATGATGATTATGATTTTTTATGAACTTAGAAATCGTTTTTCAACTTACTAGTTTAGTTTTAATTCTTGCAGCAGGACCTTTAGTGGTTGTTTTATTATCTGCTCGTGGAGGAAATCTTTAAGATTGAATTTTTCAATACATAACCTTAAGTTTTAATAACTGAAGAAAAAGTTTTTTTTTTCTTCAGTTATTAAAAAATAAAAAAATTAAAAAAATAGATTCAAAATGTTGAAAAAACAAAAAATTTTTGTTATTTTATTTAAAAATTTAAAAAAATAGAAAATAAAAAACTTTTTTATGTCTATTTTTTTGTTTCTTTTTTGTAAATAAACAAAAAATAAACTTTCTTTATTCTTTATTTTTTTTTAATTTGCTTTTTTTTGTTAGTTATTGAATGAACAAAAAAATTTTTATCGCTTGCTTTTAATTCTCCTTTTTAAACTTTTTAAAAAGAGGAGCAGCAACTCTCTTTTGTACCTTTTGGTGTGCCTGTCTTTTATAAAAGGCAGGGCAATAGAAAAATATAGAAAAGGGTTACTAACTCAATGGTAGAGTACTCGGCTTTTAACCGATAAGTTCTAGGTTCGAGTCCTAGGTAACCCATCATTTTTAAAACACAAATAAAGTTATTTTTTTTGTTTTTGTCTGCCTCTTCCCTGCAGAGCAACCCATCACCTTTGGGCTGCTCCTTCCCCTTCACCAAAGGTGATGGGTTGTTCCGCCGCGAAGCAGCCCATCACCTTTGGTGAAGGGGATGGAAGGGGCAAACATAATTTTTTCACGAATGGAAGCCGTATGCAATGTTAAATTGCTTGTACGGATTTTTTGGGAGGTTGAAATTGAAAAATTTTTACACATATAGCGGACTAAATTTTTCATTTTTTCTTCTTTACCGAACTATGTATTTCCATGGAGCACGTTTTTCAAACTATGAAGCTTGGTTAAGTGATCCTGTTCATATTAAACCAAGTGCACAAGTTGTTTGGCCTGTTGTAGGTCAAGAAATTTTAAATGGTGACGTTGGTGGTGGTTTCCAAGGTATTCAAATTACTTCTGGGTTCTTCCAATTATGGAGAGCGAGTGGTATCACAAGTGAATTACAATTATACACTACAGCTATTGGTGGTTTAGTAATGGCTGCTGCTATGTTTTTTGCTGGTTGGTTCCACTATCACAAAGCAGTAAGTTGGAGCTGCTCTTTGTAAATTTTTTACAATGTTTAAATAAAGTGAATTGCTGAAAGTTCATTCCCTTTAAAAAGTAAATGATAATCAGCAACGAAAAGAAAAAATTTAATGAGTTTTTTCTATCGTTCAGAGACTATTTGAATAAAAAGCTTTTGTTCTTTATCTGAAAAGTACTTTACGTTTCTCTAAAGTTTATAAAAACAATATTTTTTACCCATACTGCATTAGCGAAAGGGAAAATGAAGAGAAACGGTGATATAGTCCAATCCAAAAGGAAACTTTTGGACTCGATAAATATTTATTTTTTATATTAAATTTGCTGCAACTTTTTGGTTTTTTTTTTCAGTAAACTATGGCAAAAACAAATCAAGATTGGTATAATGAGCTAACGCCCTTCGAATTTTATAGTAATATTTGTTTGCGTTGAAATCATGAGCTGATTTCCCTTTCAGGGGTCGATGATGGTTCTGGAAAAATCGCCAAAGGAAAAATCACTTTTTTTTGTAAAAATTGTGAAGAAGAAATTACAACAACTGTCGCTTCTTATAATGCGTCAAAAATGAACACTGTTTCATCTGGTTGTAAAAATTGCAAAAAAATTCATGCAGAAAAGCGTGAAGCTGAAAAATATCCCTTTAAAGATGTGAAATTCTTGTTAGTTCAAAGAAAACCACGTGTTTGGACAAATCATTCTCCACTAAAAACAAGAGAAGCAATTTTGCAACATTTACATACTGAAGTAAATCCACACAATTTGTATGTGCTTGAACTTATTAACAATTAACAAAGAAAAAAATAGGCTACAAAAAAATTCTACAAACAATCAAGAAAAACTTTCTAACCATCATATTATTCCTTGCCATGTTGGTGGAGAAAATCGTAAATATAATGAAGTTTTAGTTACAAAAGAAGAACATTGGGAAGTTCATCTATGACGTTTAGAAGCTTACCATGAAGCAAAAGATGCTGTTCTTTTTTGTTTTGTTTGGACAGAATTACCTGTTAAATTTAAAAAACGTTTAGTTTAAGTAAATTCTGCAAAACATGTTTTACGTCATGTATTAAAAAAATATCCAATTGAAGATTGATTTTAGATTGTCTTTGCCTTCATGTTTCAAATACAAAATTTTCTGCATAGACTTTGTCTTAATACCACTATAGAAAATTTATTTTTGCATTTTTCTTTCTTCTTCTCAAAAAAAAAATATTTAACTTTTTTTAGTTTTTAAAAACCATTTTTTTGCTCCAAAATTAGAATGGTTCCAAAACGTAGAATCAATGTTAAACCACCACTTAGCTGGTTTACTTGGTTTAGGAAGCTTATCTTGGGCTGGTCACCAAATTCATGTTTCTTTACCAGTAAATAAATTATTAGATGCTGGTGTTGATCCAAAAGAAATCCCATTACCACATGAATTCTTATTAAATCGTCAAATTATGCAAGACTTATACCCAAGTTTTGCAAAAGGGTTAGCTCCATTCTTTACATTACAATGGGGTGAATATAGCGATTTCTTAACGTTCAATGGTGGATTAAACCCCGTTACTGGTGGTTTATGGTTAAGTGATACTGCACACCACCATTTAGCTATTGCTGTTTTATTCTTAGTTGCAGGTCACATGTACCGTACAAATTGGGGTATTGGACATTCAATGCGTGAAATTTTAGACGCACACAAAGGTCCATTCACAGGAGAAGGACACGTTGGTCTTTATGAAATTTTAACAACTTCATGGCATGCTCAATTAGCTATTAACTTAGCTTTATTTGGTTCATTATCAATTATTGTAGCTCACCACATGTACTCTATGCCTCCATATCCATATTTAGCAACTGATTATGGAACACAACTTTCTTTATTTACACACCACAACTGGATTGGTGGTTTCTGTATTGTAGGTGCTGGTGCTCATGCTGCTATTTTTATGGTACGTGATTACGATCCTACAAACAATTACAACAACTTATTAGACCGTGTGATTCGTCACCGTGATGCTATTATTTCACACTTAAACTGGGTTTGTATTTTCTTAGGCTTCCACAGCTTCGGACTATACATTCATAATGACACTATGAGTGCTTTAGGTCGTCCTCAAGATATGTTCTCTGATACTGCTATTCAATTACAACCGGTATTTGCACAATGGATTCAGAAAACTCATTTCTTAGCTCCACAATTAACAGCTCCTACTGCTTTATCTGCGACAAGTGCTACTTGGGGTGGTGATGTTGTAGCAGTTGGTGGAAAAGTTGCGATGATGCCAATTTCATTAGGAACATCAGACTTCTTAGTGCACCACATCCACGCCTTTACTATTCACGTAACGGTTTTAATTCTATTAAAAGGTGTTTTATTTGCTCGTAGTTCTCGTTTAATTCCTGATAAAGCAAACTTAGGATTCCGTTTCCCTTGTGACGGTCCAGGTCGTGGAGGAACTTGTCAAGTTTCTGCATGGGACCACGTATTCTTAGGTTTATTCTGGATGTATAACTCATTATCTATTGCTATCTTCCACTTCAGCTGGAAAATGCAATCTGATGTTTGGGGAACTGTAACTGCAAATGGTGTTTCACACATTACTGGTGGAAACTTTGCGCAAAGTGCAAACACAATTAATGGTTGGTTAAGAGATTTCTTATGGGCACAATCATCTCAAGTAATTCAATCTTATGGTTCAGCACTTTCAGCTTATGGTTTAATGTTCTTAGGTGCACACTTTGTATGGGCATTCTCACTAATGTTCTTATTCAGTGGACGTGGTTATTGGCAAGAATTAATTGAGTCTATTATTTGGGCTCACAGTAAATTAAAAGTTGCTCCTTCAATTCAACCACGTGCTTTAAGTATTACTCAAGGTCGTGCTGTAGGTGTTGCTCATTACTTATTAGGTGGTATTGCAACAACTTGGTCATTCTTCTTAGCACGTATTATTGCTGTTGGATAAAATTTAGTTTTCTATTTTTTTTTAACTCAATATTATTTTTTTCATAATTTTGAAGAGGCATTGAACTTTTTTTTAAGCTCAATGCCTCTTCAAAAAATTTTTTTTTGTAACTATTTTTAAGGTTGCTTTATTTTGTGATTGTATTTAGTTATAGTTTTAAAATTTTTCTAAATTTGAAGTTCAAAAAAAATTGAAAAAATAGTTGAAATAATGTAAGATTAATTAAAAAAAAAGTCTTCTAAAAAGAATTTTTCATTTTAGTCCTCTTCACTTTTTTGTTATTGTTGTAAAAAAAATTAAAAAGGGATTGTAGTTCAATTGGTTAGAGCACCTCCCTGTCACGGAGGAAGTTGCGGGTTCGAGTCCCGTCAGTCCCGTCTTTTCGTTTTTGATTGTTAACTTTGTTGCAGGCGCCTCAAAGGTGAACCTTTCCCTTTTTAAAAATTTAAAAAGCGGAGGGGGCTGCTCCCGCAAAGCAGCCCCCGCGGAGCAGCCAAAGGGCTGCTTCGCTTCCCCAAAGGGGAAGGGTTGCTTCGCAGGGAGGGAACAATCCTTCTTTTTAAAAAGGAGAGAACTAAAACTATGGTGAATAGATGCAAATACACCAAAAATGAAAAAAAAAATAAATAGTTTGAAAATTTAGTTCTTTATTTATTTTTTTTGTTTTTTTGTCTATTAGGTGGAAAATATATGAAAAATCAAATATTAAAAAAAAAAATATCAATCTATGCCTCGTCGTCCGATTCAAAAAAAACGTTCAGTTTTACCAGATCCAATTTATAATAGTATTTCAGTACACATGTTAGTAAATCGTGTGATGAAAAATGGAAAAAAATCTCTTGCATATAAAATTGTGTACAATACATTAAAAAATATTGGTGAAACAACACAACAAAATCCAGTTGAAGTTTTTGAAGCAGCATTAGAAAATGTAATGCCAAAAGTAGAAGTTCAACCAAGACGTAGAGCTGGTTCTGTTCAAATGGTTCCAAGTATTTTACGTTCAACAGAACGTGGTCAAGCTACAGCTTTACGTTGGATTTTAGAATCTTGTGAAAAAAAATCTGCAAAAAGTATGGTTTCAAAATTGCAAACTGAAATTTTAGATGCTTATGAAAAAAAAGGAAATGCAATTAAAAAGAAAGAAGAATTACATAAAATTGCAGCAAATAATGCAATGTATTCAAATAGACCTCAAATTATTTTAAACGCAGTTTCAATTGTTTCATAAAAAAAAATTTTGATTTTTTAAAAATCTTTTAAAAATCTTTTAAAAATCTTTAAAGACAAAATTTTTTAATTGAAAAAATCTCTATATGAATTTTGTTTAGAGTTTTTTTACTCACCCCTTTTTAAAAAACGAAGCAACCTTTTGGGGAGGGGGAAGAAATAACCCTTTGGCTGCTTTTTTCTCCTCCCCAAAGGGGAAGGGTTGCTTCTTCTTCCCCAAAGGGGAGGCAGAGCAACCCAAAGGGGAAGGGCTGCTTCTTCCCCAAAGGGGAGGCAGAACAACCCTTCCCCTTTGGGTTGCTCCGCAGGGAAGGAGCAGACCAAAGGTGATGGGGAGAGGGTTGCTTCATTTTTTAAAATTTTAAAAAAGCAGAGCATGAACTACTTCGTTTCATGTTTTTGTTTTGGTCTGCATCCTCTTCCTTAAAGGGTGGCTTCTTCCCTTTTGGGTTGCTCCGCCTCCCCTTTGGGGAAGAAGAAGCGGTAAAAAGTCTGCTTTCCTTTTTAAAAAGGCGGAGCAAAAAAACTCTAAAAACTTTTGTTTAAAAAAGTAACCATTCTTTTTTCAGAATACAAAAAAAGGAAAAAAATTTAAAAACTTTAAAAAATTTAGCCCGCTAGCGTAGCAAGTGGGCTAAATTTTTTAGAGTTTTGTTCACTGTTTTAAAGACTATAAAGAACAAGTACGTACAATTCTGATTTTGGGCAAGTAAAAAAAAATTTTTTTTATGAGTTTACAAATTTCAATTTTAACACCAGAAAAACCATTTTGGAATGGACAAGCAGAAGAAATTATTTTACCTACAGAAACAGGAGAAATGGGTGTTTTAAAAAATCACGCTCCTATTATTACTGGTCTTGATGTAGGAGCTATGTTAGTTCGTACAAAAGAAGAATGGAATTCTTATGCTTTAATGGGTGGTTTTGCTGTTGTAAAAAAAAATAAAGTAACAATTTTAGCAAATGAAGCAGAATCAGCAGAAACTATTGATGCTGAAGAAGCAAAAAATGCTTTTGAAATTGCAAAAGGAAATTTAGAAAAAGCAGAAGGTGTTAAACAAAAAGTTGAAGCAAATTTTGCATATAAAAGAGCAAAAGCTCGTTTTCAAGTTGTAAAAGTAGTAAATAAATATTCTTAAATTTTTGAATTGAGAGTATTCATTTATTTTTGATCAGCTTCTGTAAAGCAAACCTTTGGGGAGGAAGCAATCCTTTTTAAAAAGAAAAGCAACCCAAAGGTGTTGCTTTTCTTCCCTTTTTAAAAAGAGAAGCAGCAATCAAAAAAAAGAGCAATTCACCTTTGGTATAAACCAAAAATAAATGAGTGTTCTCCATTTTTTTATTTGCATTTCTTATTTTTATTAATATCTAAAAACAATAAAAAAAAGAAGAAAATATTGTAAAAAAAAAATGAAAATTTTACAGAAAAGATAAACATGAAAAAATATTGAAAGTTGACTTTTTGGAAAAATTTTTGGTATAATATAAAAAAAGAATTTTTGGAAAGGTGGCAGAGTGGTTGAATGCTCTGGTTTTGAAAACCAGCGTGGCTTTACGGTCACCGGGGGTTCGAATCCCTCCCTTTCCGATAATATATATATATAAAATTTTAAATTTTTTCTCAATCTTGTATAGAAAATAAAAATACAATAAAAATTTCTTTTTGTTATTTTATTGAAAGTTCTATTGTTTTCTTTTTTGGTCCACCTTCACTTATGCTTTTTTTTTATTAAAAAAAAGCAGAAAAACAAAAAAAATGAGAGTTGTAATGCTTCCTCTGCAAAGCAACCTTGCTGAGCAACCCTTTTTAAAAAGCGAAGTTTGAATTGCTTTTTAAAAAGGGTTGCTTAGTAAAAAAATCTAAAAAAAAATGAAAAAATATCAGTATTTCATTTAGATAATAGAAAATTTTTTTTATTCTTGAAAAATTTAAAAACTAAAAAAAATTTTTTTATTATTTTCATAATTTTTTAAATTATGTTATAATTTAAATTACAAATAGGTTTTATTAAAAAAAATTTTTACGTACAGATGAATTCTATAAAATTATTTTGGAGATCACGCAATGACTATTGCGATTGGTAGTACATATCAAGAAAAACGTACATGGTTTGATGACGCAGACGACTGGTTACGTCAAGACCGTTTCGTATTTGTAGGTTGGTCAGGTCTTCTTCTTTTTCCTTGTGCATACTTTGCATTAGGAGGTTGGTTTACTGGTACAACTTTTGTAACATCATGGTATACACATGGTTTAGCTTCTTCTTACTTAGAAGGTTGTAACTTCTTAACTGCAGCAGTTTCAACACCTGCAAATAGTATGGCTCACTCATTATTATTCTTATGGGGTCCAGAAGCTCAAGGTGACTTTACTCGTTGGTGTCAATTAGGTGGTTTATGGACATTTATTGCTTTACATGGTTCTTTTGGTTTAATTGGATTTATGTTACGTCAATTTGAAATTGCTCGTTCTGTAAACTTACGTCCTTACAACGCTATTGCTTTCTCAGCTCCTATTGCTGTTTTTGTTTCAGTATTCTTAATTTACCCATTAGGACAATCAGGTTGGTTCTTTGCACCTAGTTTTGGTGTTGCTGCTATCTTCCGTTTCATCTTATTCTTCCAAGGTTTTCATAACTGGACATTAAACCCATTCCACATGATGGGTGTTGCTGGAGTTTTAGGTGCTGCTTTATTATGTGCTATTCACGGTGCTACTGTTGAAAACACATTATTTGAAGATGGTGATGGTGCTAACACTTTCCGTGCGTTTAACCCAACTCAAGCTGAAGAAACTTACTCAATGGTAACGGCAAACCGCTTCTGGTCGCAAATTTTTGGTGTTGCTTTCTCAAACAAACGTTGGCTTCACTTCTTTATGCTTCTTGTGCCGGTAACGGGATTATGGATGTCTGCGATTGGTGTTGTTGGTTTAGCTTTAAACTTACGTGCTTATGACTTCGTTTCACAAGAAATTCGTGCTGCTGAAGACCCAGAGTTCGAAACTTTCTACACTAAAAATATTTTATTAAATGAAGGTATCCGTGCATGGATGGCTGCTCAAGACCAACCACACGAACGTTTAGTATTCCCTGAAGAAGTATTACCTCGTGGTAACGCTCTATAATTTGGGAAAATTTTTTTAAAAATACTTTTTTTCAATTCAATTTTTTGAATTTTTCTATTTAAACAATTGAATTGAAAAAAAGTATTTTTAAAAACAAATTTTACTGCTTCACTTTTTTGCTTTTTAAAAATTTGGACTAATATTTTAAAAAAGAATGGAAAATTCAATTGCGTAATTGGAGAGTTTTTCTATGAGAGCTCTTCTCCTATCTTACCTTGAAATAAACAGCAAATAAAAATCAAACACAAATGAAAGTTAAAAGAAGTAGAAAATCTAGAGGAATAATAACATTGTAAATCAAGAAGCTTCATAAATTTAGTACGAGTATTAAGACTTAAAGCATTTGTGTACTTTTTTTTTTCATTTGAAGTTGCAAATGAAAATTAATATGATGCTTTTGCATGTAATTGCAATAGGACAGATTGATGGTAAAAAAGTTCATAAAAATAAAAATATCATATACACATATAAAATAAAAAACAAAAAAAAGCCAAAGCAAAAACAAGCAAATGATATTCATAGAAATAAAAGGGCTTGTTCTAAATAAACAAAATTTCATCAATTGCACTTAGAAAACTAGAAAAAAAGGCAGAATTTTGTCTGGAAAGGAATGTGCATGTGTGATTCAGGAACATTAAATGACATGGTCCATAAAATTAAAGATGGAAAAGTGCCTTTTTATCCGCTTGCTACGCCTCCCCATCCCCTTTGGGGAAGGGGAAAACACAGATAGAATTTTGAATAGATAAAATTTTGTTAAAAAATCACATATTTTTTTTTTCGAGAATGATTTATTTTTAAAAAGCGTAGCTCAAATAAAATTCATTTTTCTGTTTAAAAAATAGTTGATTTTTTTATAAAAACAATTAAAAATACTCTTTTTTATGACAATTAGTTCACCAGAACGCGAAGCTAAAAAAGTCAAAATTGCAGTAGATCGCAATCCTGTAGAAACAAGTTTTGAAAAATGGGCTAAACCAGGTCATTTCTCAAGAACTCTTTCAAAAGGACCAAATACTACAACTTGGATTTGGAATCTTCATGCTGACGCTCATGACTTTGACAGTCACACAAGTGATTTAGAAGAAATTTCAAGAAAAGTTTTTAGTGCTCACTTTGGGCAATTAGGTGTTATTTTCATTTGGTTAAGTGGGTGCGAAACGATTTATTAGAAATTAAACATAAAAAAAAGTAAATGTTTTAAAAACTTTTACCAAAGCTTTTTTATGTAGCTATCTTTAAGAATTTTTTAGTTAGTTCTGAATTCTAAATGTTCTAAAATTGTTTTGGCTATTATGCGTACCTTTTTAAATTTAAAAAGCGAAGCAGACTTTTCGCTTTTTTTTCTTTGGTCCGCTCCGCGGTAAAAAAGCAGCAAAGTAAAAAAGTGAGACAAAGCAATTCATGCTCCCTTTTTTAAAAACCGGAGCAGCACCTTTGGTCTGCACCCGCGAATCAGCTCTTTTTAAAAAGCGGAGCAGCACCTGTGAAGCAACCCTTTGAGGGGTTGCTCCAGCGAAGCAGCCCCTTTGGGGAAGGGAAACGGTGAGTCAAAATTAGCAACATTATTTTGTAAAGTTCCACTTAATTTACAAAAATTTTGTTTGAAGGAATTTGCCTTCTTTATTTATTCTTTCTTCTTTTTTTTTTGAAATTTTCAATACTATTTATATTGAATACTTTTTCAGAAAAATAACATGAATTTTTCATTTTGTTGTTTTCATGTTCAATTTTTGAAAAAAAAGTAAAAAATAAAGAAAAGCAACTAGAATAAAAAAATTTCTTAAAGATTTTCAAACTTTTTCTATTAAAACGTTAAAAAATTTTAGAGTGAGAAAATTTTTAAAATTTTTACAAGATTAAAAATTTCTATCACTAGAATTTTAGGAAGCTCAAAAAAGTTATTATTTTTTGAAAATTTGTTTTTAGAAATATTTTCAACAAATAAAATTTGGACCAATTCCATTTTGTTTATTTTGCAAAACTTTTTTCTGTTTTTTTTCTATTCTTTTTACAAGACTAATTAAAAAAAAATAAATTTTGAGTCCGCTTTTGAAAAAGGCGAAACAAGCAGTCAAAAAGTTGTTTATATAAAATAAACTTGTCAATTTTGAGCACATTCGTGTTATTTATCTTTTTTTATTTTTTAGGCTATCTTTTTTAAAAAATGCAAAGTTTTTACAATTTGCTGATTTTTTTATTTTTGTTAAAACAATATACAATTCTTTATTGTTTTCTTTTTACAAAGATGTTTTACAAAAAGAAAAGTTTTTTGCAAAATTGAGTCTCACCAAAGGTGAACAGTTTCTTCTCCTTCAACAAAGTTGAAGAGGAGCAACAGTAAACAATTTTTTAGAAAAAAATGATTCCCAAGGAAAAACAATTTTTAAAAAAACTGAAAAAATTTTCAGTGAATTTTTCAATTTTTTCTTGAATTTATCTATATACATATAAACTCATTTTTCTTATGTCTAATACAGGAACAACTGGACGTATCCCATTATGGTTAATTGGAACTTTTGTAGGTACAGCAGCTCTTGGTATTCTTGCAATCTTTTTCTATGGTTCTTATGTAGGTTTAGGTTCTTCTCTATAAATTTCTTAAAAAGTTTACTTTTTGAGTAAATTTATTTTTTTTCTCTTTTTGAAATTTTTTATTTTTAACATTGTTTGGGCTACCTGTTCATCACTAAAGGTGAATTACCTTGCTTGCTTTTTTTTGACTGTTCCGTTTGCTCCTGACCTTTGGTGAAGAGCAAACGGAACAGTCAAAAAAAAGCAAGCACTAAAATTCAAACCGTGTTAAAAATAAAAAAATTGAAGTTTTTTAAAGAGAAAATTTTTTAAATTTAGTTTTTTTACAATTGTTTTTGAATTTTTATTTAAAAAAAATTTTTTTTGTTTAAAAATTACAAAAACTTTTGGGGCGCCTGCTCTACCTGATCTTTGGTCTTCGCCTCCCTTTTTAAAAAGCGAAGGGTGGCTTCGCTTTTTAAAAAGGGATTGCTCTGCTTTTTAAAAAGGGAGCAGGCGATTAAATTTATTTTTTTTTGTAAGTAACGTAGTTACTTAAATGCAAAATTTGCAAACAAGTGCTTTTAAACAAATAAACAAATCAACAAAAATGAATTTTTTTCATGAAACAAAGTTTTTTATATTTTTCTTTTTTAAAGCTTTTTTATTTGTTAAAAATTTTATTTTTGAATATTTTTTACCGCTTGCTACGCTAGCGGACCAAAAAACTACTAGGTTTATTTGTTTGTCTTGAATTAAAAAAAAAAATTCAAAAAAAGTAATTTTTTGGTTGTTAATAAAGAATAAACATTTTCATTTCAAAAATCTTTGAAATGAAAAGCTTATTCAATTAATAAAATATAATAAAGTAGTTATTCAAAAATTTATGAGTGATTTTCTTCTAAATCCATTCTCAGAAATTGCAGAAGTTTCTGTAGGTCAACATTTTTATTGGCAATTAGGTTCATATGAAGTTCATGGACAGGTTTTATTAGTTTCATGGTTTGTTTTAGCTGTTATTTTTGGTTTAGCATTTGTGGGAAATAGTAATTTAAAATCAACTCCAGATGGATTACAAAATTTTACAGAATTTGTAACTGAATTCATTCGTGATTTAGCAAAAACACAAATTGGTGAAGAAGAATATTTAAAATGGGTTCCATATTTAGGAACAGTATTTTTATTTATTTTTGTGTCAAACTGGTCAGGGGCTTTATTACCATGGGCTGTAATTGAATTACCACATGGTGAATTAGCAGCTCCAACAAATGATATTAACACAACTGTGGCTTTAGCTTTATTAACTTCTATTTCATATTTTTATGCTGGTATCCGCAAAAAAGGATTACGTTATTTCAACAGATATGTTCAACCAGCAGCTTTCTTATTACCAATTAACGTACTGGAAGACTTTACGAAGCCATTATCATTATCGTTCCGTCTTTTTGGGAACATTCTTGCTGATGAATTAGTTGTTGGTGTACTTGTTTCTTTAGTACCTCTAATTATTCCTATTCCAATTATGTTATTAGGTTGTTTTACAAGTGCTATCCAAGCATTAGTATTTGCAACTTTAGCAGGTGCTTACATTGGTGAAGCTGTTGAAGATCACCACTAAAAAAACTTTTTTCATTTTTTTACTTTGAAAAAAAATTGTTTGTTTTCAAAGTAAAAAAATGAAAAAAGTTTTTTAGTCTATCTGCTTCCCTTTTTTTTTACTGCTCTAGAAAGTGGTCAAAAAAGTGGGAAAAAATTTAAAAAAAGCAAAGCAAAAAAAATTTTTTCTCTTAAATTGAAAAGTTTTTATTTTTTTTTGTTTTTTTTCAATTCTAACAAGAAGCCTTTCTTAGTTTTGTTTTTTCCACCAAGAAAGAAAAGTGTTTCAAATTTTGAATTTTTTTGATTTTTTTGAATTTTATTTGAAAATAAATTTCAAACATAATAATTTGAAACAATAACAAAATAAAAAAAAATTTTATGAAAAATTTTACTACTTATTTATCAACAGCTCCTGTAGTTGCTACAGGTTGGTTTATTGTAACAGCAGCTTTATTAATTGAAATTAACCGTTTCTTCCCTGATCCTTTAGTATTTTCATTTTAATTGAAAGTTTCTCAAATCAAGTTTTCTGCATTTTTTAGGACTCAAATAGATTTGAATTTTGAAAAATGCAGACAATTTTTTTTTAACTTTCATTTTTCTTTTTCTTTTGGGCTACCTTCACTTACGTTTTTTTTTATCAAAAAAAAACAGCAAAGCAAAATAGTGAGGCCTGTAATACTTCCTCTTCCCCCGTGGAGCAGCCAAAGGGGAAGGAGCAACCCAAAGGTGATGGGTTGCTTCCCCCCCACCTTCATCAAAGGTGAGGAAGCAGCTAAAAGTGTTGCTTCTTCCCTGCTGAGCAACCCAAAGGGGAAGGAGCAACCCAAAGGGCTGCTTCGCGGCGAAGCAGCCCTTTGGGGACAAGCAATCCAAAAGGCTGCTTCGCAGCGAAGCAGCCCTTTGGGGACGAGCAACCCAAAAGGCTGCTTCGCTGCGAAGCAGCCCTTTGGGGACGAGCAACCCTGTGAAGCAACCCATCACCTTTGACTGCTTCTTCCCCTTCCCCTTTGGCTGCTCCGCGGGGGAAGAAAATGAATTGCTTTGTAAAAAGGCAGTTAACCTTTGGTGAGTAAAAATTAAGCAGACTTGAAAAATAATTTTTTCTGTATCTTTAACCAAAGTTTTTTACCACTTGCTTTGCTTTACTTTTTTTTTACCACTTTGTCCCATTTTTTTTGATCACTTCATTTGCTTAACAAATCTAGCAATCAAAAAAAATGAAACAAATAGATCAGTCAAAAAAAAGATTAGCCATAGCAGCTAGACCAAAATTATATGAAAAATCATTTTTCAAAAAAAAAAATTAAAACCAAAATTGATAGATTTGAAAAAATAAATCTTTTTTTCAAAAATCTTTTTGAAGATAAAGAAAATAAAAGTAATAGACAAATGTGAATTTTTTTTTATTGAATTTTAGTTTATTTTATTTAACAAAATAAAATAGAAGTTATCAAAAAGAAAATTGAAAACTTCTTTTTTTTGAAAGTTTTATTTTTTTTTTTTATTTTTGATATTAAATTGTCTTTCAAAACAAGAGAATTTTATCAATTGCTCCATTTTTTTTGACCATTTTTTCCCTGCGGAGCAACCCCCTCCCCTTTGGGAAAGAAGCAGCCCATCACCTTTGGTGAAGGGGAAGGAGCAGCCAAAGGTGAAAGGTTGCTCTACAAGGGACGAGTGGTCAAAAAAAAAGCAAATGGTAAAAAAAAGCCTGCTCCGTTTTTTAAAAAAGTGGAGCAAACAAAAATACTAAAATTCTTCAAAAATTTGGTCTTTAAAAATGACCACCAGCGGAGCTATTGGACCAAATTTTTTTGTTTTTTCTTATATAAAAAAATGCCTACTATTCAACAATTAATTCGTTCTGCTCGAAAAAAAGTTTCAAAAAAAACAAAAGCTCCTGCTTTAAAATCATGTGCTCAACGTCGTGGAATTTGTTTACGTGTTTATACAGTTACACCAAAAAAACCAAACTCAGCATTAAGAAAAGTAGCTCGTGTTCGATTAACTTCTGGATTTGAAGTAACTGCTTATATTCCAGGAATTGGACATAACTTACAAGAACACGCAGTTGTTCTTGTTCGTGGGGGCAGGGTAAAAGATTTACCAGGTGTACGTTATCATATTGTACGTGGAACATTAGATACTGCAGGTGTTAAAAACCGAGTTCAAAGTCGTTCAAAATATGGTGTAAAATTAGCAGCAACAAAAGGAGCTGCTAAAAAATAAAAAAAATTATTGAAGAAATACTTTATGAGTTTTTGACTTAAAAAAAAGTATTTTTTTATTCTTTAAACGTTTTTAAAAGTTTAAAAAATTAAAAATTGGTGAATAGCAACATTTGTTGCTGTTCACCAATTTTTAAATGATTTTAGATTACCAAGTTGCTTGATCACCACGACGATATTGTAAATATGCAGTAACAAATAAACCAGCAATAGTAACTGGAACTAATCCTAATACAATCCCTGAAAGTAAAGGTTCAACCATAATAGAAATTTTGAATAAATAAAGTTTTTTGAAAACTGAAAGATAACAATATTTTTATCTATTTTTTTGATAAAAAAAATAAACATAAAAAATTTGTTGAAAAGACAAGAATTTGTTTATTTTTATTTTGCATCAATTTTTTTTGTATTCAGTTTAAAGTTTTTTATTAATTTTTTAGAATAAAAAAACTTTAAAAATTGAAAAAATGTTTTTTTTAAATTTTTTTTATTTTTTTCAAAAGTTTTAAACATCTTTTGAAAAAAAAATTTTTTCAAATTTTTCATTTTTTTGTCTTTTTTTTTACAAAAAAAGATAAAAAAGTGAAAAAAAAGTTCTTTTTTTTATTGATTAAGCTTAAAAAAGTTTGTTTATTTTAAATTTTTGTTTTTTCAAAAAAATAGCATCATAGAAGTTAGAATTTTTATATTTAAAACAAATAAAAATAAACAAAGAAAATTAAAAGAATTATTTTTTCAGTTTAAAAAATCTCTAACTTCATGAATTTTTTTGGGGATAGAGGGACTTGAACCCTCACGATCGAAAAGATCAACGGATTTTCATTGAAAATTGAAAATTTTTTTTGGACTTTATCGTTATCTTTGCTTTATTTTTTTATAAAAAAAATAAAGTTGATGAAACATAGCTTTTATTAAGTCTCTGCACCTTTTCTTTAGTTTTTTAAAATAGAAATAGGTTCAGAATTTGAAATTCTTTTGAAAAAAAGAAGTCTTTTCTCTGATTTTAAAAGCAATCATTTTCTAAATTTCTTTAGAAAAGCTCAAAAAAGTTTTTTTACTTATTTTTTAAGTCCGTAGCGTCTACCATTCCGCCATATCCCCATATTTTCTAAAATTATACCATTTTTAAAAAAAATTGTCATCTTTTTTTATTTTTCATAATTTTTTAACAAACTTCAAAATTTTCATTTTTTAGTATTTGAATTCTTTATTTATTTAGTGCTGAATTTTTTATTAGTCTTTTTATTTAGTGTTTTTTAAGAAAAAAAAAAGAAAAATAACATTTTATATTTTGAATCAGTACAAAACAAAAGTGTTTTGAAATGGTAAACATTTTCAAAACACTTTTGTTTTAGTATTAGCTTTATCACTAATACTAAAACAACAAACAAATCCATTTGATTTAAATAAATGATGATCTTTTTTTAATTTTTTTTTGACTTTTTTGTTATTTTTTAAAAAATTAAATAATTCAATCTAAAAAAATATAAAAAAAGAATTTTCACTGATGCTATGAAGAATCAGAAAAAATGAAAATACTTTTCACTAAGAAAACTCAAGGCTTTATTTTTTTAATAAAGTTTTGAAAATTTTCAATGAATTAGTTGAAAATATAAGAAGAGAAAAGAACAGCCAAAACAAAAATTAATAATAGTCCCCAATAAAGACTAGTACGGTTTAATTCTACAACTTGTTTATTGGGATTAGGTCTAGCCATATACTAAAAAGAACTGAGGTCTAAAATTTAGCAACTTTTTATGAATTTTTTCAATGAAATTTTTTGTTTAACACATGTTTGTTTAAGTTTTTTTTGTAAGTTTTTTAAAATTTTCTTTCAAAAAATTTTGCACCATCTGCTGATCACCAAAGGTGGATTGCTCTTTTTTTGCTTGCTCCATTTGCTCCGTTATTTTTTTGATTGCTCTAAAGAACGTTCAAAAAATAGCAAACAGTCAAAAAAGAGCAATTCACTTTTGCTGATCAGCAGTTCATCTTTTCCTTCGGTTTGCTTTTTAAAAAGACAGACCGAAAGTAAGGTGATGACCAAACCAAATTCATCTTTCAACAAAAAAGAACAAAAATTTTTGAAATTCAAATTTTTTGCTTTTTTAGCCATTTGTTTTTTATTTTACGTTTTTCAAGATTAGTAAATTCCGTTCTTAATAACGGACCTTTAGGTTTTTCAGTTGTTTTTAATTTTGGCTTTTTTTTATTTCTAAAAAAAGCCAGAGAACTATTATTTTTGTTGTTGAAAAATAGATTTTCATTTTTTTAATAGATTCTCACAAAATTTTGAACTGAAGATTGAAAATTGCAAAAGAAATAAAAAAGTCTTCAAGGTTAATTTGACTCTTTTTTTTTCACAATTAAAAAAGAATTAACGTTGAATGAATTGCATTGCTGTAATTGATCCTAAAAAGAAAATAGTAGGAACTGCTAATGCATGAATTGATAACCAACGAACCGTGAAAATAGGATATGTAATAGCTTCAGCTGATTTTCTTGTTGTCATAAATAAAAAAAATTTTTTTTTATAGGAAACTAAAATAAAAATTTTAGAGTTTTTTTGTTTAAAAGATTTCAAATAAAAATTTTTTTGAAACTTTGAGTTTTTTGATCTTTTTGAATTTTTTAAAGACCATAATCAAAAAATGATTGTCAAAAAGAATTTTTAAAAATAAAAAAAACATCAAACAAGATATTTTTGAAAAAAAAAGACATAATCTTTTTTATTTTTTTTTTCAATAAATATAGAAAAAAACAAAAATATCAAAAAATGTTTATTTTAAAAAACTTTTTTAGGTTTAAAAAATATTTTAATTTTTACCGCTTGCTACGCTAGCGGATAAAATTAAAAAAATAAAAAACCAGAACTTTTAAATTTTTTAGTTTTCCTAAAAATCCAAATTCACTTCATTTTCTTTGATATTTTGTTAAAATCTAAGTTTCTAATCTTTAAGTGATTTGAAGTGAAATTTCCCGGAAAAAATACGGACCAAAAAATGGTGGACATTTTTTACTTGTCATTTTGCCAAGTTTTTTTATTTTTTTGAATAGTTTTTAAAAATATTTTTTACTTGGAAAAAAATGAAAAATTTCAATTTTTTAGAAGTTTTTAAGAATAAAGTTTGCTTTTATTGTTTGAAAATTGATTTTTTTAAATTTTACCACTTGCTACGCTAGCGGACAAAATAAAAAAAATATTTCTTTAAAAAAATGTTTAAAAAATTGTATAAATTTTTTAGCTCGTTTTACTTTTCTTTGATGCATATTATTTTTTGTTCACATTCTTTTTTTTTGTTTTTTTTATTAATATAGAAAAGAAAAAAGAAAAAGAGAAATAAAAAAACAAAAGATGAAAAATTGTTTTCCGCTAGCGTAGCAAGCGGTAAAATTGGAAGATTATTTTGATTTACAAAAAGATAAGTTCATAAAAAGAAAAAAATTGTTTTAAGTTCAAAAATTTTTTTTGAAACAAATCCATAAAGTTTGAGTTTTATTAAGATATTATGAGAAAACTTTTTTAATAAAAATGAAAGAAATAAAATATATTATTTTGTCTTGAAATTAAACTTTTTTATAAACTCTTTTTTTCAGTTAAAAATCATTTGTATTTTCCGAAAGGTTGGTTTTATTTAAAATTTTTTCAATAAAAATTAGTCCTTCCCCTGCGAAGCAACCCAAAGGGTTGCTTCGCAGGGGAGGCGTAGCAAGCGGGTAAAAATTTTTGAACATAAATAAAAAGTTAAAAAAATGAAAAAAATTTTAAGAAAAAAATATATTTTCTCTATTTTGTAATTATATCATAAATAAAAAAATTTTAAAAGATTGAATGTTAATATTTTTCTTTAGAATTCTATTTTTGTGGAAAAAATTTAAATTCTTTATAAATTTCACCGCCACGAAGCAACCCCCTTTGGGCTGCTTCGCGGGAGCAACCCCTGCAAAGCAACACCTTTGGTCTGCTCCTTCCCCTTTGGGGAAGCAAAGCAGACCAAAGGGCTCCTTCGCTGGGTTGCTTCGCAGGGATGCGGACAAAAATATTTTTTGACTTTATGAAAATAAACAATAAAAAAAAAGTAAAATATAAAACTTAAAAAGAAAAGTTTTTTTCTTTTTTGTTTTTAAAAAAATTTTGGTACATCTGCTTCACTTTTTTTGGTTGCTCTACTCTTTTTTGACATCTGCTCCCTTTTTAAAAAGGAGAGCAGATGTCAAAAAAGAGTAGAGCAACCAAAAAAAGAGCAATTCACCTTTGGTACATCTGCTTTTTAAAAAGGCAAAACAAGCAATAAAACAATCTTTGGTTGTTTGTTTTATTGCTATATTCTAATAATTCGTTAATAAATTGTTTGTAAAAAATGAAAGCTGTATTTAATTTTTTTTGAATCAGAGGAAATTCAAAAATTTTATTGTTCAAAAATTTTTATGTATAATTCAAATTCATATATTCCAGATTTAGTCAAAATTCAAAGACAAGGATTTTTCTATTTGTTAGAAAAAGGAATTATCAAAGAAATTACAAAAAGAAATCCAATTACTTGTTTTGAAAAACAAATTGAAATTTTTTTTTATCCTCAATATTATCGTTTAACAAAACCTTTTTATTCAATTCAACAAGCTATTTTTTATAAAAAAAGTTATGTTTCAAAATTTTATATTCCAGTTCAATTAACAGATCGAAAAACAAAACGTATTTTTTTAAAATGGATGTTACTTGCTCATTTTCCATTAATGACAAATCGTGGGCATTTTTTATTAAATGGTTCAGCTCGAGTAATTATTAATCAATTAGTTCGTAGTCCTGGTATTTATTTTCGAGAAAATATGCATGAAATTTTTTCAAATAAATGGTCAGAAAAACCTTCAACAACATTTCGTCGTTTTTATGCTGATATTATTTGTTTAAAAGGAACATGGCTTCGAATTGAATGTGATAAAGATTTTTCAATGTGGGCAAAAATGAAAAAAGGTCCAAAAATTCCATTATTGTGGTTTTTATTAGGAATGGGCTTAAGTGAAAAATATATTTTAAATTCTGTTTATAAACCAATGAATTTACTTCAGAGTTTTACAAAAGAAATGGAAAAAATGCAAAAATCAAAATCTTCAAAAGAATTAAAGTATCCGTATATTTCAAGTACTAAACAAGCTTGGGAACAAATTCAAAAACTGTTTAAATTAAAAAAAACACTTCGAAAATTTTCATTTTTGGTTCACTCCACAGGAAAAAATCAAGAAAAATCAAAAACTTTTGTTTTTAACCAATCTTCCACAAAAATTGAATCAAACGTTCTTTTTTCTGACTTTCAAAATTCAGGAAAAAAACAAAAAAAAGAAAACACCCTTTTCACATCAGCAGGTGGAGCAAGCGGTAAAAATAAAAAACAAAAAACAACAAAATTGTCTTTACAAAATAAAAAAAAACGAGTAGCTTCAAAACTTGAAGCATATGAATTAGGACGAAAATGGTTTGCAAATAAATTTATGAATCCTCGAACGTATGATTTAGGAAAACAAGGACGTTGGTTAATTAATAAAAAACTTGGGTTAAGCATTCCACTTGAACAAACAACATTAACTGCATTAGATGTTTTAACAGCAACAGATTCTTTAATGAAAATTGAAGATGGGTTTTTTGAAATTGATGATATTGATCATTTAAAAAATAAAAGAGTTCGCACTGCTGGTGAAGCTCTTCAAGAAATTTTTAGTATTGGTTTAATTCGTTTAGAAAAATCAATTCGTTTAAAATTAAATGGAAATGGTCAACAATCTTTTTTTCAGAAAACTTCTTTTTTTAATTTTGATTCTTTAATTAGTACTCAACCAATTAATGGAGCTTTTCGTGAATTTTTTGGAACACATCCATTGTCTCAATTTATGGATCAAATTAATCCTTTAGCTGAAATTACACATAAACGTCGACTAAGTTCATTAGGCCCTGGAGGTGTTTCACGCGATACTGCTACTTTAGCCATTCGTGGAATTCATCCATCTCATTATGGTCGAATTTGTCCTATTGAAACACCAGAAGGAAAAAACACAGGGCTTGTTAACTCTATTACAACTTATTCAAAAATTTCTTTTCATGGTTATCTGGAGTCCCCTTTTTATAAAGTTTATAAAGGACAAGTTCAACGAAATTTGGGCGTATTTTATTTATCACCTGACAAAGATGATCACTTTCAAACAGCTACTCCAGATTTAAATTTAACACCTTTAGGCTTTTTACCAAAAAAACCAATTCCTGTTCGTATTGGAAAACGTTTTGTTCGTATGAAAACACAGAAACTGGCATTAATGGGTGTTTCACCACTTCAAATGATTTCTGTAGCAACTTCATTTATTCCATTTTTAGAACATGATGATGCAAACCGAGCTTTAATGGGATCAAATATGCAAAGACAAGCTGTTCCTTTAATTCGTCCTGAACGACCTTTAATTGGAACAGGATTAGAAGCGCGCGTTGTCAGTGATTCTGGACATGCAATTCTTGCAAAAACAAGTGGTTATATTGTTTATTCAAGTGGTTCTAAAATTTATCTTTATACAATTTAATTATTTTATAAATTTTTGAATTTTTTGGTTTTAAAAAATTCAAAAATTTATAAAATAAAAAGAAGATTTGGTTTTGTACTTAGCTTTTTATAGTTCATTTGTTCAATTTTTTACATTTTTTTGATTTTGGTTGTTTGGAGTGCCTGCTCTGCCTCTTTAAAAAGCGGAGCAGCCTCTTTTTACCCTTTTGGTTGCTCCGCTTTTTAAAAAGGACAAAGGGCAAAGGGCAAAGGGCAAAGGGCAAAGGGCAAAGGGCAAAGAACAAAGGGCAAAGGGCAAAGGGCAAAGTTTTGCTGTTTTTAAAAAGTGAATCAGCTTATTTAGGGAGGGTTGCTCCGCTTTTTAATTTTAAAACGAGGAGGCATACCAAACGGCAAAATTTTTGAATTATTTTTTTATGTGATCAATAAATGATTTATTTTTTAAAAAACCAAAAAAAACTCTACTTTTTTTTCAAAGTTTTTTCATTTTTAAATATAAAGAATGAAAAACTAGAATTTTTTATTTGGTTTATAAAAAAAACAAAAACATCAGCACTTTTCATAAATTGTAAAATGAAAAGCTTGTATTCAAACCTTTCAAAAAATTTTACAAAAAGATTGAAGAATTTAAAAAATTTTTTGTGTTTTTTTATTGTTTTTTGAAATAATACTTAAAAAATTTGGAATTGATTTATAATTTTCTTTTTTTTTAGAATTTGTTTTTTATCGCTTGCTACGCTAGCGAACAAAAATTTTTATTGACTGCAGAGCAAATAAAATTTTTAAAAACAAGTAAAAAAAAATAAAAACTCTAGAGTTCCAAAATTTTAAATTTTTCAAAAAATGCATGTTTTTTTGTTTTTAAAACAAACAAACACAAGGCAGTTGCTATTTGCACAAAAAAAAAATCAATGGTTTTGATTTTTTTAATGAAAGTTTTACATTTTTTATTCAAATACTATGAAAAAGAAAAGTTTTTGTTTAAATTTTAGAACAAACAAAAAGAAAAAAACTTTTGTTTTGTTCAAAAAAAATATATTTGGAGAAAATCAAAAATTTAAAATTTGTGTTCCTTTTTTTACATGTACTGAAAATAAAATAAATCCACAAATTTCTCTATTTGATTCTTTTTCATATTTGTTTGCTTCTCAAACTATGGAATCTTTGCAAAATCAAAAATTTTCAAAGTATTCTCTTCAAAAATATCAACGATCAAATCAAGATACTTTAATTGTTCAACGTCCAATGGTTCGTGAAGGTGATTGGGTTCAATCAGGTGATTTATTAGCAGATTGTGCTTCAAGTTTAGGTGGTGAATTATGTTTAGGTAAAAATATTTTTATTGCTTATATGCCTTGGGAAGGATATAATTATGAAGATGCTATTTTAATTAGCCAAAGATTAGTGACTGAAGATGTTTATACTTCAGTTCATATTGAATCATATGAAGTTGAAACAAAAAACACAAAATTGGGCAAAGAACAAATTACAAATAAAATTCCTGATCTTCCAGAAAAGGAAAAAAATCATTTGGATGAAAGAGGAATTGTTAAATTAGGAACTTTTGTTCATGAAGGTCAAATTTTAGTTGGAAAAGTTACCCCAATTCAAAAAAAATATAGATCAGGGTATGAAAAATTATTGTATACAATTTTAGAAAAAGAGTTAATTCCAATGCGTGATAGTTCATTACGAACTCCAAAAGGTTTAAAAGCAAAAGTTGTTGAAATTAAAATTTTAAACTTTTCTTGGAATTTTGCTGCAACAGAAAAAACTTCACAATCAACACTTCACCAAAAGAAAAAAAATTCAAATGTTCTTTTGAAAAAACTTTTTTTCTTGGGTCCACAAGCTCTGTCTGCTCCTAAAAGGTTTGCTTCTTCCCCATCCCCTTCCCCATCCCCAAAGGGGAAGGGGATGGGGAAGGGGAGGGGCTGCTTCTTCACCGAAGGTGAGGGAGCCAGCGTTAAAAAGCAAAGAAAACCAGAACGCGTTCAAGTTTATTTAGCTGAAAAACGAAAAATTCAAGTTGGTGATAAAATGGCTGGAAGACATGGAAATAAGGGAATTGTTTCAAAAATTCTTCCAATTCAAGATATGCCTTTTTTACCAGATGGAACTCCATTAGACATGGTTTTAAATCCTTTAGGTGTTCCTTCTCGAATGAATGTTGGACAAATTTATGAATGTCTTTTAGGTTTAGCTTCAAAATATTTAAAACACTATTATCGAATTCAAGCTTTTGATGAAATTTATGGTCCACATGCTTCTCGAAGTTTTACATTTGCAAAATTATATGAAGCTCGTTTGAAAACAAATCAAAAATGGTTATTCAATCCTTGTTATCCCGGAAAAATGCAAATTTTTGATGGACAAACTGGTGAACCTTATGATAGTCCAGTTACTGTTGGTATTGCATATATGTTAAAACTTGTTCATTTAGTTGATGATAAAATTCATGCTCGATCAACTGGCCCATATTCACTTGTAACACAACAACCATTGAGAGGTCGTTCGAAATATGGAGGACAAAGACTTGGAGAAATGGAAGTTTGGGCAATTGAAGCTTATGGAGCAGCTTTTATTTTATTAGAAATGTTAACTATTAAATCAGATGATATTAGTGGCCGTATGACTCTTTGGTCAAATATTCTTCTGAACATGCCAATTTATATTGGAACTCCTGAATCATTTAAAGTTTTAATTTGTGAACTTCAAGCTTTGTGTTTAGATATTGGGCTTTTTCAATTAAACAAAAAAAGGATTGTAAACACAAATTGAACATTTTATGCAATTGCCATAGTATTTAAATTTTTTAATTTTTTTTCTCGTTTTTTTTAATTAACTTTTTTTTTAAAGCTTATTAAGAAAAAAGATAGAAAAAATTCAAATTTTTTTTTTAAATTGTATGCTTTTGAAAATTTGTTCCACCTGCTCTTTTTTTTGATCATTTGCTCTTCACCAAAGGACCAAAGGTGAGGTGTTGCTTCCCCAAAGGCCTAAAGGGGAGGCAAAGCAAGCCTTTTTAAAAAGGGGAGCAGTTGCTACGCCTCTTCCCCAAAGGGCTGCTTCGCAGCGGAGCAACTCAAAGGGCTGCTCCTTCCCCAAAGGAGAGGGGAAGAAGTGATAAGCAGTACACCTTTGGTAATGAGCAAAAATATTGTTAAAAATTTTATTTTAAAAAGGTTTTTGTGATTAAATATTTTTAGGAATTTTTACTTATTTTTGGAAAAAAATATTTTAAGTACTCAAAAAAATGTTTTTAGAAAGATTCAAATAAAAAAGTCTTTTTAAATCTTTGCTTTTTTTGTTTTCTAAAAACAATAAAAGTTCAATACTTTTTTTACCAAATTAGAAAAACTAGAAAGCATTTTTCTTGACTTTTGAAATTTTAATTTGATTTTTTAAAAATTTCTCTCATAAATTAATAGAAATTTTTGTCCGCTCCTTTTTATTGCGGTAAAATTTGTTTAGTTTTAAAAAGTTTTTTTTAACAACAAAAATTGAAATTTGGTCTGCTTTCTGCTAAAAACCGATATAATTTATTTGCAGTGTTTTTATTTTTTATGAAATTTTTTTTGCAACAATTTTTTGAAAAAGTGCAGCAGTTTTGCTTTACTTTAGGTCTGCTTTTTTAAAAAGCAATGCAGTTCTCATTTTTTTAATTTGCAAAAAAGTCTGCTTCGCTTGTTAAAAAGCGGAGCAGCGCTTTTGGTCTGTTGTTTTTAAAAAGCGGAACAGCGCCTTTGGTCTGTTGTTTTTAAAAAGGGTTGCTCTGCTTTTTAAAAACAACAGACCAAAAAATTGTTGATCAATCATAAAAAGAAAATAAATATTGAAATTCAAAAACTAGAAAAAATATGACAATTCTTTTTGAAGAAAAAGAAAAATTAACCTTTGAATGTGAAACAGGAAATTATCATACATTTTGTCCAATTAGTTGTGTTTCTTGGTTATATCAAAAAATTGAAGATAGTTTTTTTCTTGTAATTGGAACAAAAACTTGTGGATATTTTCTTCAAAATGCATTAGGAGTTATGATTTTTGCAGAACCTCGTTATGCAATGGCTGAGTTAGAAGAAAGTGATATTTCTGCAAAATTAAATGATTATAAAGAACTTAAGCGTCTTTGTTTTCAAATTAAAGAAGATCGAAATCCAAGTGTAATTGTTTGGATTGGTACATGTACAACAGAAATTATTAAAATGGATCTTGAAGGAATGGCTCCAGAATTAGAACGAGAATTAGGAATTCCAATTGTTGTTGCTCGTGCAAATGGTTTAGATTATGCTTTTACACAAGGTGAAGATACTGTTTTAGCTGCCATGGCGCAACGTTGCCCATCTTTAGCTCCCAATATTGAAGAAAAAAACCAAAAATCTTTATTGAATCAATCTTCAAGTAGTGCAAAAAATTTAAAAATTTTAGATGATAAAAAAAATACATTTGAAAATTCAGAAACCCTTTTTGCACAAAAAGAAAATAAAACACAAAACCCTTTTGACTTTTTTAAATCTTTAGAAGAGTTTTTTCCTACGTTTTCAATTCAAAAAAATAAAAAAAAAACTTTTGGCCTGCATTTCCTCCCCTTTGGGGAAGAAGCAACCCAAAAGGTTGCTTCGCAGGGAAGCGGTAAAAACAGTTTTGTTCCTTTTGTTGAAGTTGAACAAAACCTGGATCCTTTTGAATCAACAGGAAATTTTAAACAAGAAAGTTTTTACAACAGACCGGACCAAAATGCTGAACTTGAAAAGCCAAAACTTGTTTTATTTGGTTCACTCCCAAATACTGTAGCTACTCAATTAAAACTTGAATTAAACCGACAAGGGATTGAAATTTCAGGATGGTTGCCTTCGATGCGCTATTCTGATTTACCAATTTTAGACACAAATACATATGTTTGTGGTGTGAATCCTTTTTTAAGTCGTACAGCAACAACGTTAATGCGACGACGTAAATGTAAACTGATTAGTGCGCCTTTTCCAATTGGTCCAGATGGTACAAAAGCTTGGATTGAAAAAATTTGTTTAATTTATGGGAAAAAACCAATTGGTTTAGAAGAACGTGAAACAAAAATTTGGGAAGGACTTGAAGATTCTTTAAAACTTGTTCGTGGAAAATCAGTATTTTTTATGGGTGATAATTTATTAGAAATTTCATTAGCTCGATTTTTAATTCGTTGTGGAATGATTGTTTATGAAATTGGAATTCCTTATTTAGATCAACGTTTTCAAGCAGCAGAATTAGCTCTTTTAGAAAAAACATGTTTTGAAATGAATGTACCTATTCCACGTATTGTTGAAAAACCAGATAATTATTATCAAATTAGTCGTATTCGTGAATTTCAACCAGATTTAGTTATTACTGGAATGGCACATGCTAATCCATTAGAAGCACGTAATATTACAACAAAATGGTCTGTTGAATTTACTTTTGCTCAAATTCATGGTTTTACAAATGCACGTGAAATTTTAGATTTAGTTACACGACCATTACGAAGAAATCAAAATATTAATTCTTTTTCAGAATTTTTTGGATCAACAACATCAACTTTTGTTCAAAATCAATTTTAAAGCAGAATATTTTAAAAATGACTTTTCAAACTTAAAAAAAATTTTTTGTGAATTCATTGTTAAAAAGACTTAATTCATAAATTTTTTGAGTTTTTGTAATTTTTTATTTCTAAAAAAATCAAAAAGTACAAAAACTCAAAAAATTTATGAATTCATAAGATTTAAAATATGTTAATAGAATTTGCTTTTTTTCTATTTTTTTTGTTAAAATTAAAAAAAACTTTAAAAAAAAATGTTTTTGTCCTTCCCTGCGGAGCAACCCAAAGGGGAAGGAGCAACCCCGCGAAGCAGCCCCTCCCCAAAGGGGAAGGGGAGGGGCTGCTTCGCGGCGTAGCAAGCGGGTAAAAATTTTGAAAATCACGGTTAAATTCTTTTTTGAATTAAAGTATAAAATTTTTTTTAGTATATTTAAACAATTTGATAAAAAGATATGAGAGCTTTTTTTAATTAAAAAATTTACAAAACAAAAATATGAATGAAATTTTATTTGAAAGATTTTAATAAAAAGTTCAGAAAATCTTTTCAAAAATTTTTTAGAATATAATTTTGAATGCACTCTTTTGTTAGTGTGGTCAAATTTATTATAAAAAAAAAAGTTTTTGAAAAAGGTTAAAAAAAAAATATGGGACAAAAAATTCATCCATTAGGTTTTCGTGTTGGAATTACAAAAAAACATCAATCTGTTTGGTTTGCTCGATTTCATAAGCATCAATATGCACAATCAGTTTTAGAAGATAGATTTTTAAGAAAAAATTTATTAAAATTACTTCCACAACTTTTCCAAAAAAAACTGAATAATTCACCAAATATGCCAAAAATTTCACATATTCAAATTGTTCGTGGATTAATCCCTTATGAAATTGGAATTCAAATTCATGCTCAAAATTGTCATATGATTAAAAGTGCATTTGAAGGTTTAGAAGTTCAACCAAATTTTGTTCATAATCTTTTAAAAAATCATTTAATTTTAGAAAAAAATTCAGTAAAAAAAACAAGTTTGGCTCGCTCTGCAGAGAAAAATGTTGGAGAAAATATTGAACTGTCTTTAACAGGAGAATCAACAAATGATTTTGATTCAGCTGACAAAAAACGTGGTGCTTTCAATCGTAAAGGAGAACAAAGTTTAATCTTTAAAAATTCACAAAAAAAAACAAATAAATCAAATGTTGAAAAAAGAAAAAAACTTTTTGCACGTTTTCATCAACGTTTTTTAGGAAAATTTATTGTTGTTAAAAACGGAAAAAAAATTACAAAAAAATTTGATTCAAAAAAACAACTTTCATTTAAAAATAATCTTCTTTCATTTTTTAAGAAAAACCTTCAAGAAAGAAGAACATTTCGAAAAAATAAATTTCAAACATCTTTTTCAAAATCTTCTGGTTTTTTAAAAAATCAAAAAAATAGAGAAACTATTTCTTTAAAACAAAAAGCATTTTTAAATTTTGTTGATTCAAAAGTATCAAAAGCAAATCTTTCAAAACCATGTACAAAATTTGTAAATTTCTACATGTCACAAACAAATCTTTCATTTTTAAATGCTTTAAAAGCAGAAATGAATTATTGGAATCAATATTTTGAAAATTCAAAAACTGAAGAAATTCAAAAGTTTGGATCTTTCCGTTATTTACCACTTGGTTCACAAAAAAAATGGAATCTTCTTCGTTTTAAACGTTTTGAAAAATTACCACTTCCTGTATTATTAAAACTTTTCAAAGCTTTACAACAAAAAGCTTTAAAAAAATTAGAACGATTAAGAAAAGAATATTTAGTTTTTGGAAAATTTTCAAAAACAAAAACATTTTCATATTATCAACGTGTTCGTTTCCTTCAAAATTTAAAAAAATTTATTTCACTTCGTAAAAATCAAAATTCATTAAATGTTTACCGTGCAGCGGACCAAAATATTTTTGAAAATTCTGCACCACTTAGCGGTAAAAAAACAACAAATCAAAAATTTGCTTTAAAAGTTGTTTCATTAACAGAAAAATCTTTCCAAAAAAAATTTTCAAAGATTCATGAAGAAAAAAACACAATCAAATTTATTGATCATTTACAAGCTTTAGTACAACAACATCGTTCAAAAAATTTATTTTTATATTTAGCAACAATTTCAGAAAGTCGTCAAAATTTAAAAAAAATTCAACAATTTACAAAACAGCAATCAGATTTTTTATTTGGTATTTCTCCAAAAACTTTAGTTGGTTTAACAAATGAAGAAAAACAAGAAATTTTAAAAAATAAAGTATCAAAAACATTCTTTAAAATTTCACAAAAAAATGCTTCACAAAAGAAAAATTTCCAAGATATTTTTGTTGAACAACTTCAAAAACAAAGAACAATTTGTGAAAAAAATATTGAATTAACTCCAAAAATTTCAATTCAATTTTATTCTGTTAAAGAACAAGATTTTCAAACACGAGCTTCAGCAGTTGCTGATTCAATTGTTGATGATTTAGAAAAACGAAAAGCTTTCCGAGGGGTTATTAAAAAAGCAAAAGAAGATTTAATGAGAACTCCAAAAGTAAAAGGAGTTAAAATTCAAGTTTCTGGTCGTTTAAATGGAGCTGAAATTGCTCGTTCAGAATGGGTTCGTGCAGGACGTGTTCCTTTACAAACATTAAGAGCCAATATTGATTATTGTTATAAAACTGCACAAACAATTTATGGTATTATTGGTGTAAAAGTTTGGATCTATAAAGGTTATACAAAAACACGTAAACCTACAGCAAATTCACCATCTGTTTTACTTGATCTTTTATAAAAACATTTTTTTTTATAAAAAGACAAAAAAATCTTTTTTTTTTTTTTTGAAACTTTTTTTTGTTTGTGTTCATTCCTTTTTAAAATATTCCTTTTTAAAAAAGAGAGCGGACACAAACAAAAAAGTTTTAAAAATATTAAAAAATTTTTACAACAGATAAAAACTTTAAATTTTATTCACTGAAGGTCAACAGCTTTGTCTCACTTTTTTACTTTGCTGTTTTTTTTTGGTCCTTCCCTGCAGAGCAACCCAAAGGGCTGCTTCTTCCCCAAAGGGCTGCTTCGCCACGAAGCAGCCCTTTGGGTTGCTCCGCCTCCCCTTTGGGGAAGAGGCGTAGCAAGCGGTAAAAAAGCGTAAGTGAAGGCTGATGAAAACACATATTTTTTGACAAGTTTTTTAACGCTTGCTATGCTAGCGGACCAAAAAAACAGGTATCAAAAAAAATTTGTATTTTTAAAAAAGTGAGTTTTGGTTGGGCTGCTATGCTTTCCTTTTCACTTTCCTTTTTAAAAAGGGAAGTACAGATCTTTGGTTTGCTCGTCCTCTTCACCAAAGGTGATGGGCTGCTCGTCCCTGCGGAGCAACCCCAAGGGCTGCTTCGCTTCCCCTTTGGGTTGCTCCGCAGGGACGAGCAGCCCTTTGGGTTGCTCCGCAGGGCAGAAGCAGCTCTTCCCCTTTGGGAAGGGGGAGGAGAAGTGGTCAAGAAAAAATGCAAAGCAGTAAAACTTTTTTCCTATTCAAATAGAATAAATCAAATTTGTCAGCTCTATTAATATAAAAAATTTTTTTTGAAAACAAAACTGTTTAAAACAAAAAATTTTTTTATATTTTCAAAAAAATTTTACCGCTTGCTACGATAGCGGACAAAAATTTTTTTAGAGAGAGTTCAAAAATATTTTTGTGATTTATTAAAAAATTCAAAGTTGAATTTTTTATTTTTTTATTTTTTCAAATAAAATTCTTTTCATTTTCAAATTTTTTGAAAAGATAAAGAGTTCAAATGAAAAAAAAATTATCAAAAAAAATAAAGAATAATGAACAAATTTAAAAATAAAAAAATTTTAAATACAGTTTTAAAAAAAGAATTTTCAAAAAGAAATTTTTCTTTTGAACAAAAATTTGTGTGTTCTGTTTTTTCTGAAAAAAACTCATTTGGTGCTATTCATACAAATAAGCAAAAATTTTTGAAATTTGAGCCAAGAAGTACAAAACAATTTTTTAGGCATAAAAATTTATATAATCAAACGAATCAAACACATTCTTTTGGATTTCTTTTTTTAAAACAAAATTTTAAAACAAAATTAGCTTTTCAAAAAGAAAACACTCTTTTTTTTTCTGCAGTGAAAAATCAAAAACTTTCCTCTTTATTTGTTGGAAACAAAAATTCTCTTTTGGAACCTATTTTTTTGAATTTTGCTTTTGATAAAAATCGTTTAAAAAATATTGTTGCTTGGTTTTTAGAAAGATATGGTCAATACAAAACAATTCAATTTTTAGAAAAATTAAAGGAATTTGGATTTGGGTATGCAACAAAAGGTGGTTTATCTTTAGGGATTGATGATTTAAAAATTCCAAACAATAAAATTTCATTAATTGCAAAAGCAGAAACAAAAGTTTCAAAAGATTTAATGGATTTTCGAAATGCAAAAATTACAGGAGTTGAGCGTATGCAACGTTTAATTTATACATGGAATCAAACCAATGATATGTTAAAACAAGAAGTTATTAAATATTTTGAAACAATTGATTTATTTAATCCAATTTATATGATGGCTTTTTCTGGTGCTCGAGGAAATATGTCTCAAGTTCGTCAATTAGTTGGTATGCGAGGTTTAATGTCTGATCCACAAGGTCAAATTATTGATTTTCCAATTCAAAGTAATTTTCGTGAAGGATTAACATTAACTGAATATTTAATTTCAACATATGGTGCACGTAAAGGGATTGTTGATACTGCTTTACGAACAGCAACAGCTGGTTATTTAACACGTCGACTTGTTGATGTAGCACAACATGTGATTGTTTCTCAATTTGATTGTGAAACTTCACGAGGTATTTTTTTATTTGATATGAAGGAAGCAAATAAAACAATTTATTCTTTTCAAAATCGTCTAGTTGGCCGTGTTTTAGCTCAAGATATTTTTTCAACAAAAGAAATAAAGAGTTTTTCAGACAGAAAACTGATTGCTTCTCGTAATCAAGAAATTGACTCAAAATTGGCGTTTGCAATTTCAAAAGTGACAAAAAAAGCTTTAGTACGTTCTCCTTTAACATGTGAAACACCTCGTTTAATTTGTCAACTTTGTTATGGTTGGAGTTTATCTCAAGGTAAACTTGTGTCAGTTGGTGAAGCTGTTGGAGTTATTGCAGCTCAATCTATTGGTGAGCCTGGAACACAATTAACAATGCGAACATTTCACACGGGCGGGGTTTTTGCAGGAGGTTTAACTGACCAAATCTTAGCACCTTTTGATGGAAAAATTCAATATTTTCATAATATTCCTGGAAGTTGTATTCGAATTTCATTAAGTGAAATTGCTTTTTTTACAAAAACACCTGGTTCGTTTTGTGTTATTCGTGGTTCAAAAGCTTCAGAAAATATTCATGATTTGAGTTTTAATCCTCATTCTGATGAAACATATGTTTCACAATTTGAAAATCATTGGAAGCAGAAAAACAAAAATTCCAGTTTTTCAGAAATTTATAAAATTCCTGCTTATGCTGTTTTATTTATGAGAAATCATGAATTTGTACAAAAAAAACAAGTATTAGCTCAGTTTTCAACTGTTGCAAAAAAACAATTGCAATATGGAAGTGCAGAACAAACATTGTATTCAATTTTAGCAGGTGAATTTTATTTAAGCACTTCAAGTGTTCCATTTCAGAAAAAAGATCAATTTCAAAAACTTCAACTTCTTATTGAAACAAAAAGTTCTGATTCTTTCGATCTTTCTCCTTTGGAGTTAAAAAATGATGTGCTTTGGAAAGTAAAAGATTGGACAAATCTTTGGATTTTATCAGGAAAAGTTCTTTATAATTCATTTGATTCAAATATTTTTATTAAAAATGGTGATTTCCTGAAAAAAACAACAGCATTAAATCGAATTCTTTGGAAAAAAACAAAAACTTGGAATCTTTTTGGATTTCAAAAACAAAATGATTTTTTGAAAAGAAAAAAACGAAATATGTTTTATTCAATGGCACTTGAAAATTTCAAAAATTCAAAACCTTTTCCTTTTTTTGTTGAAAAATCTTGGTCTAACTTCAGCAAAGGTGAGGACACATCTTTGATGTTGAATTCAGCAGTGCATAAAAATAATCAAATTTTTCCAATCTTTTCTTTAAGAAAAAACAAAAAAAGAAACACTTCTCTTTTTAATATTTGGAAAATTTCATCAAAACAAAAAGCTTTTGAAAAAAAACTTTTAAAAAACAACAAAAAAAGTTTAAAAAAAAACAATTTAACTTGGAAAATTTTTTTTGATTTTTCAAAAAAAACGTCAATTTTTAAATATCAGCTTTTGCCTTTTAAACCTTTTGCAGCAAATTTTAAAAATTCTTATAAAAAACAAGTTGGTCCGCATCCCTGCGAAGCAACCCAAAGGGGATGGGGAAGCGGTAAAAATCAAAAATTTTTAAAACCAGAAAAAGATATTATTTTTTCAGGAAATTTTCAGAGATTTTTTGTTTTTGCTCCACTTGCTCTGCATGCTTCTTCTCCTCCTACCCAAAGGGGACGAGCAGGGAAAAAAGCAAGCGTTAAAAAACAAACTTTTAAAAATTTAAATTGTTTTATTTACAAAAGAAAAAATCCGTTAAAACAAATTTTCTTTAAATTTTCAACATTTGCTCAAAACTCTCCATCTTTTCGAATTTATCATTTTGCAAAAAAATTCAATGCTTCTCAAAAGTTTGTAAAAAAAGCATTATTTGCAAAAAACTTTTTTGACCATCCGCTTGGTCTCACTTTTTATCACAGAGCTGACCAAAGCAAAAAATTGAAGGTGGACGAAAAAAATTATTTGCTTTCAAAATTTTTATTTTCAAAAAAATATTCAACAAAAATTTTTTATAAATCTGAACAATTATATCTCAAAGAGCGTTTTTGTCTTCAAAAAACTTGTTTTTGTTTTAAAACAAAAACACCATTAAAACTTTTTTCTGTGCAAAAAAGAAATAAGTCTTTTCAAAAATCTTTTTCTTTTGGTACACCAAGTGAAGCAGGTGGTCAAAATTTTTCATTTCTTTTTTCAACATATTCTTTAAAATTTCCATTTTTTAATGCTTTGAACTTTTTTCAGAGTCGAAAAAAAACTTTTTATAGCTTCCTTCGCCAGCGCTACGAAGCAGCATTAGCAGGGCAGATGGACCAAAATTTAACTTTTCAAAAAACAAATTCTCAAAAGATTATTTTGAAAAAAACTCTGTTTTGTTTGAATTATGAAAAAGTTCGTTATAAAAAATTTGCTTATGTTTTTTCTTTTTTTGATTCATCAACAACTGAAAATGATCAAAACTCTCAACTGTTTTTTCGAACATTTACAACATTAAAACAAACAATATTTGATGAAAATAAAAAAGCAAATTTAGGAAAACTACAAACAAGTCTTGCTATTGGAAATGAAAATTTTTTTGGAAAAGATATTCCAATATTTTTAACTTATTGTTTTCCTAAAAATTATCAAACAAAAACAAATGGAATTTTTACAATTTTTGTATTTGAAAATTTATCAAAAAAACAAAAATTTACACAATTTTTATGTGTTCAAGAAAAATGTTTATTTGATTTCTTTAAAATTATAAAAGCAGGAAAAAATCAAAACAAAAAAGATGATCGAAAGAAAAATCATTTTTCCATTCAATCTCAAAAAAATCTTTTTTTAACATTTTCACCATTTTCTTGTGTATTACAAAACAAGTCTGCCTTTTTTGAAAATTTATTTTCAATTCAAAAAACAAAAAATGTTTTTGAAAATTCATTCAGAACAAATTTTCAACAAAAAGAATTGTTTCCAAATTCATTCTTGAATTTAAATAAAAGAAAAGATGTTGATTATAATAATTTAAAGTTTGATCTTTTTTTTGGGTTGAGCCGCCTGCTTCTATTCACCAAAGGTGTGCCATGCGAAGCAACATCTTCGGTGAAGGCAGAGCAAGTGCTAAAATTACAAAATAAATTAACATTCAATAGGTTTAATTTTGAACTCTATACAGAAGAAATTTTTTGGATGCCTCAAGAAAATTATACATTTTCAGTTTTAAATTTTTCAAATAAAGATCAAAACAATTTTGGGGTTAAAAGAAAAGAAAATTTTAAAGAACAAAAAAAAGAGCAAATGAAAAGTTATGTATTTGATATTATTTTTCAAAAAATGCCTTTATTTTATTCTTCAAATCGTCAAGGTATTAAAAAACTCTTTTTTCCTTTTTTTGAAGGTATTTGGAGATATTCTACATTTTCAAATCAAATAAAATATCAACAATCAAGTTCTTTTCAAAAGAAAAACTTTTCTCAGCCAATGCTACCAGCAATGCGAAGCCTTTTGGGCAGTGTAAACGGACCAAAAAATAATAAAAAACTTCAGCAAAAAATGTCATTTTATCAACATAAAAACAAAAAAGTTCAATATCAAAGAAAAAATGCTTCTTCATTTTTTTATAGTTTTAAAAAAAACAAAAAAACAAAATATGTTCAAAAAATTTCTTTGCAAAAAAAAAATTTGGCACTTCGTTTCCTTCAATGGAAATTTTTATTCCAGAATTTTTCAAAAACAAAAATGAACAGAAAAAATTTTTTTGTTTTTAAACAAAAAAATAGAAGGTTTTTTAAATTTAAAAGCAAAGCGGAACTTGTGGACCCAAAATTTTATTTTTCAAAAAAATTTAATAAACAATTGAAAACCAATATTTCATTATCCTTTTTTAAAAACAAACAAAACAAATCAAATTTTCAAAAAAGTCAAAAAATTTTTGTCCGCTCCGCGCTAAAATTGCAGCAGTCTACTGTGTTGAAAAAAGTAAAAATTCAAGATACAGTTGGGCAGTACATAAATTCAAATTGTTTCACATGTTTTCCTCTTCAAAAATTCAATCAAAACTCGAGTTTTTCTTCTGAAAATTTCTTGAATCAATTTGGAAATACAGATCAACCAGATGATCCATTTGCTGTGTCTCACATTATTGCCAATGACTCTTTTCAGTCAAATCTATTGAAAAGGTCAAAACTAGACTATAAACAAATTCATTTAACAATTCAATCAGGTTGGCTTTGTATTTTTGAAAACTCATCATTTGTTTTAAATTCTCATCAAACCACAGCGCAACAAGGACAATTTTTTGCAAAAGATTTATCCTTTGAACAAAATAAAATTTTCAAAGAAGCGATTCTTTTAAAAAAATCACGAGTATCTTCAAAGCCTCAAAATATGATTTTAAAACAAATTTCTTTAAATTCTGAATTCAAATCTTATCCACAGAAAAACAAAAATTTTTCTGTAACATATGTCCAAAAAAATTTAAATTGTCGTTTTCAAAATAATGAATCTCTTGGAGCTCTTGATAATTTTGCTTTTCATTTTGAAGAAAATCAATCTTTTAACAGCACTCAAATTTTTGATGGTCGAAAAAAAATTGTTCAAAACATTTGTTTTAATCAAAACCAGTTCCAAATGAACTCAAAATTCTCAAAACAAAATGAAAAGCTTGCACTTTTTCTTCGTCCTATTCATTATAAATTAGTTGAAAATCCAAAAAATTATAAAAAATCTTTCTTAAATGCTACAATTCGAAAAAGTTCACAAAAAAATTCAATTCCATATAGTTCATCTTTGAAAATTTATAAAAAATATCATTCAACTTTATTAAATAGTCAACACCCACAAAAAAATTTTCTTCATCATTGCAAAAATCCAGATTCATTTGTAAGTTCTGCTTTTGAAAAAATGCACAGTTTAGCCCGCTCTGCATTCAAATTTCGAAAAATTTTAATTTCAAAAATGGCCTTTCTTCAAACATTTAGAACAAGCTTCAAAAAAAATCAAAGTTTTTTAGATTTTCGTCTTTCAAAAAAAGATACATTTAAAAAATCTTTAAATTTTAAACTTTATTCAAAAAAAACAGTTCTTTCAAACTTTAGAAATGTGTTAAATCGAGACTTTTCTAAATATTTTTCACAACAAAAAGATCAACCACAAAATTTGAATTTAAAACACACTTCTTTTCAATTTTCCCAAAAAAATTTAGTCCGCTACGTGGGTAAAAATTGTCAAAATAACTATTTCTTTTCTTTTTATCCAATTCAATTTTTACCTTTGTCTATTTCACATTCTGCTTGGACAAATTCTTCATTTCATTTTCAAACTTCACAAACAAGTCCAACACTCTTTTTTAATGCTATAAATTCAACAATTGATTTTTCAATGTGTGAAAAAAAAGCTGTTTTTTTAAATCAACGTTTTGCTGTTTTTAAAAAATCTTTTAGCACCGTTTCTTTTTGGTTAAATAAAGATGGATTAAAATTTATATTTCCAGAAATTTTTGATCAAAAAACTTCCAATAATTTTTGGAAGCAGTCTTTTTCTGTTTTTTTAAATAAAAACACAATTGGTAAAAATAAAAAAAATTTCTTTTCTATGAAAAGTAAATCTTTAAAAACTACACAAATTGTTCAAAATTTTATTTTTAAAAAAAATCCAGTTTTTTATGCAAATACAAAATTTGTAAGTCCATTTGAAGGAGAGCTTATTCCTATGCATATGAATGAAACCAATTGGTGGAAAAAAGCATCTGAAATTTCAACAATTCAAAAATTGAATAGTCTTTTTAGTGTTGTTACTACAAATGATTTATTTACTCTTGATTTTTTAAAAACAAATTATCAAAACAAAAAACAAAAAAATTCTGAATTTTTAACACTTTCTCAACAAAATGGCAAAAACCAAGATTTTGTTAAAATTGAAAAAAAAGAAAAATATTTTTTTGAAAATAAACAACGTCATTTACTTGAACTTTATAAATTTGTTTTAAATAAACAAAAAATTGTTGAAGATGATGAATTGTCTGGTTTACAAAAACAGTTTTCACAGATTGGTCTGCCTGTGATGATGCCTGCCTCTTTAAAAAACGATCCTTTGCATAGCAGTCAAAGAACCGCTGGTGAACCAAATGTTTTTAAAGATAATTCAGTTTTTGGTCCGCTCCGCGGTAAAAAGCAAAAAACGTCAAATCTTGAAATTTCTTCTTTTCATACAAAGTATGAAAACAAAATTTATACTTTTAAAAATTTAAAAATTGGTTATCCAAAGCTTTCAAAAAAACCAATTTTAGGAAAATTTTTTGTTTATGGTGATTGTTTACCGTCTTCCCCATCCCCAAAGGGGAAGGAGCAGCCGTTCCCCATCCCCAAAGGGGAAGGGGAGGGGAGGGAGCAGCCGTTCCCCATCTCCAAAGGGGAAGGGGAGGGGAGGCAAATTAGCACCTTTGGTGCTGCTCCGCTTCCCTGCGGAGCAACCCAAAGGGGAAGGGGATGGGAAGACGCAGGTGGATCAAATTTGGCAATTCGAAAACCAGGTCAAATTGTACATATTAGTTCAAGCAAAATTACTCTTCGTCGTGGACAACCATTTTTAGTATCTCCCAAAGGAATTTTACACTTTGCAAATACTCCATATATTCAAAAAAATATTCCAATTTTAACATTAGCGTATCAAACAGTTCAATCAGGTGATATTGTTCAAGGTATTCCTAAAGTTGAACAATTATTTGAAGCACGAACAACTATTCAAGGAAGATTATTTCTTTCAAGTCTTCCTATTTTATTAAAAGGAATTTTTGAACGTTATAAAACAATGCTTCCTTTAGAACAAGCTGTTCGACAAAGTTTTTTAAAAATTCAACAACTTATTGTAGATGGTGTTCAACGTGTATATCGATCACAAGGTGTTAGTATTGTTGATAAACATTTAGAAGTTATTGTTCGCCAAATGACTACAAAAGTTCAAATTCTTCATGGAGCTCAAACTGGTTTTTTTCCTGGTGAACTTGTAAATTTAGATTTAGTTGAACGCATTAATAAATTTTTACTTGTAAAAATTCGTTATGAACCAGTTGTTTTAGGAATTACTCGTTCTTCATTAGAAGTTGATAGCTTTTTGTCAGCTTCAAGTTTTCAACAAACAACAAAAATTTTAGCACTTGCTTCTATTTCTCGAAAAAAAGATTTTTTAAAAGGATTAAAAGAAAATATTTTAGTTGGAAATTTAATGCCATCAGGAACTGGTTATATGGTTCTACGTAAAAATGTATAAACTTTTTTTATTCACATTTTATTTGTTCAATATTTTCATTATTTAAACTGAATCATGTAAAATTGGTTTTCTGTTTAGATACCAATTTCACATGATTCAGTTTTATACATCTATTGTTTTAATTTAAAAAAAAGTGAATTTAAAAAATTTTTTTTTATTTTAAAAAGGTATTAAATTTTGACTTTTTTGAATAAATTTTGTATAATTTTTCTAAAGTTTAAAAAATTCAAAAAAAAAATTTTTTACCCGCCGCGGAGCAGACCAAAGGTGTTGCTTCGCAGGGTTGCTACGCCTCCCCTGCGAAGCAACCCTTTGGGGAAGGGGAAGAGGCGAACTAAATTTTTAAACTTTATTTTAATGCCTGCTTAACTCAATCGGTAGAGTATCGGTTTTGTAAACCGAAGGTTATCGGTTCAACTCCGATAGTAGGCTTTTTTGTTTTTTTTTTCAACAGTTCTTAACTGGTGACGAAAATTTATTAGTTATTTGAAAAATTAATAAATTTAAAATTTCTTTCTTTTTATTCATCAAAAAAATTTTTTGAGTTTTCCCATTCGCTCCCTTTTTTTAAAAGCGGAGAAGGGTGTTGCTTCTTCTTCCCTGCTCCTTCCTTTCCCCAAAGGGGCTGCTTCGCTGGAGCAGACCAAAGGTGTTGCTACGCAGGGCTGCTCCAGCGAAGCAGCCCCTTTGGGGAAGGGAAGGGGAAAAAGTGAACTGCTTTTTTAAACAGCAAAGTAGACTTTTTAAAAAAGGAACTAAAAACAAACAATTTTTAGTTTAGAAAATAAAAATTGTTTTGTTAAAATTTTCATAAAAAAAACTCAAATCAAAATTTTTTTGAAAATGAAATAAAAAAAAATTTTTTATATAAATAATTATTTTTTATTTATACTATTACATCATTTTTTTCTATTTATGAAACAAAAAAAAATTTTTTTTAATAAATTTCATCGAAAATATTTATTTTTACAAAATAGTTTATATGATTTTTTACATTGGCGTACTTCAAATTCATTTGAACAAAGTGATTTGGTATCAAATCATCCATTTAAAAATAAAAATGGCTCTGTTTTTTTAGAACAAGACAAAATTTGTTTACAAGAATATTGGAAAAGTTCAGAAAATAAAAAAATAAAAAATGCATTGCAAAATTTTAATAATCAGGAAACTTTCCTTTTTAAACAAAAAAGACTTGGTTCTTCAGAATTTTCAACAAATATGGAATATACTTCTTTTTTTCAAGATTCATTAAATAATGTTGAAGCATTCAAAAAAAACAATGGAAAAAAAATTTCTGAAAAAAGAACTTTGTCGTTAAATTCTTCTGATTTCAATCAAAAATCAATTTTACTGCTTGTTCCAACAGTGCTTCCTACCAGTGCAGGCAAAACAAAAAACCTTTTGAAAAAAGGTTTTCATAAAAACAAGAAATATATTACTTTTCAAAAAAAATTAACAAAATTCAAAAATTTTCAAGAAAAGAATTCAAATTTTGAAACTTTAATTCCTGAAAGTGATTGTTTTCGTAATTTTCAACCATTTTCATTTTTTGTAAATCAAAAAATTGGTCAGTTTTTTTCAAAAAAAACAATTTTTCAACAATATTGGATTTTTCCTTTGTTAGGTTTTGTTGTTTTATTCTCTTCACCATTTTCTTTTTTTAATTTGCAAAAAAAAACATCTCAAAATCGATTTAATCAAAAAATTGAAATTGCGACTGATTCATTTTTTCATCAAAATAAATTAAAACAAAAGCTTTTACCATTAAATTTTCTTGATTCAAAAAAAATAACTGAAATTCAAAAAGCAAATTTTGAAAATGAAAAAATTTTGGTCCACCAAGCAAAGCAGCCGTTAATCAAACAAATGCAAAATTTTTCATATTTTGAAAATTCTTCAAAAAGAATGTTTCTTCAATTTCAAAATTTAGAAAATAATGAATTTCAAGAATTTTGTAATTTTTATTTGAAATTTTTTGAAAATTCAATGCCTCCATTTTTTATTGATGAAAAAGAAAACAAAATGTTTCAAAAACAGCTTGTTTTAGGAGAAAACCTTCACTTTTATTCAAATATTTTAAAAGATGCTCAAAATCAACAAACAAATTTTCGAAAATTCATTGAAGCAAAAAGAAATACTTTTCAGTGGAAATGGTTTTCTTTAAATTCAAATTTTTTAACTAATCAACAAACGCATAAATTTTCAAATTTTTTTGATTTTGAAATTCCTCAAAAAGCAGAATTTTTTTCTTTAAAAAATCAAAAAAAAACAAAAAAAGAAATTCAAAATTTGAATTCAAATTTTCTTCCAACCTTAGATTTTTCAAAAGCTGCTTTTTTGTTAAATGAATTTGAAAAAGATTTCAATGAAACAAGTCAAACTTTCAGTTTTGAAAAAAATAAAATTGAACACAAAAAAAACCAAGACTCTTGTCTTCAGAAAAATTCAAATTTTTTACAATTCTCTCAAAAAAATTTTCTAAATAATTTAGAAACAGAAGATTTACAATTTCTTCAAATGTTTTTTTCAAAAAAATTGAGTCTGCCGCTTCCTTTTTTAAAAAGCGAAGCAGCGGGTGAAGAAGCTGGTAGTACAAAAGATTTTGAAAAAAGTTCAAAAAATTTGATTTTTTTACAAAAATGGTTACAAACACAAAATTTTTGGAAAATTCAAAAAAAAAACAATTTTCTCCGCGTAGCGGCTCAATTTGATTTTTTTAATCAATCATTTAATTCAAAAATTGAATTTAAAAAAGTTAAAAAATTTAAAATGTTTAATAAAGTTGATCAAAAATTTTTTCATTTTTATGATTTGATGAATTTAGATTCAATTTATCTTCAGAAAGTTTTTCAAAATTTACAATTAAAAAATCAATTTTTAAAAAATAAGAATTTTTTTAAAAACACAAATTTTTCAAACTTATCTAAATTTTTACAAGAAACACAAACATTAAAAAATTTAGTCCGCTCCACGGTAAAAATGCATTTTACAACAAAGCAAAAAAATTCATCTTTTAAATTTAAACAACAAACTTTTGAATTTTTCATTTTTCAATACTATAATGCGTTTTATAAAAACTATTCAACACAAGTATTACTCAAAAAAAATTCATGTTTTCCTTATTTCAAAGAAACTGCAATTGAAGATTTTAAAACAAAAAATTTTTCAAAACCATTGATTTTTCATACAAGTTTAGACCAACAACTTTTTGAAAAAACAAATTTAAACAACCATTCATTTTTTTCTCCAATTATTGAATTAAAACTTCCTCTTTTTTTAGATTTTTCAAATAAAACAAATTTTGATCCGCCAAGCAAAGCACATGGTAATCAAACTTTTTTCCAAAAAAAAGAAAATTTTCAAAATTCTGAAAATTTACAAAATCAACAAACAAAAACTTCATCTTGTTATTTTTCTTTAGGAACTCATCAAAAAATGGGTTTTGATAACTTTTTTGAAAAGTTTTTTAAAGAAGTTCCAAAATTTTCAACTTTTGTGTCTTCTCAAAATAAAACAAATTTATCTTTAAACTTATTTAACCGCTTCCCCCGCGAAGCAGCCGTTCCCCATCCCCAAAGGGTTGCTCCGCAGGGAGGGGAGGAAGCAGTCGATGGTGCTGCTCCGCTTCCCCATCCCTGCGGAGCAACCCTTTGGGGATGCGGAAGGGGATGGGTGGCAGATGAAAAACAAAATTCAATAAAAGCAAATTTCTATTGTTCAAAAAATGAATTTTTTGAACAAAGTTTTGAAAATACATTAAAAAATTTAAAAACAACTTTTTTTGTAAACTTTTCACAGTTTAAATTTTTTAAAAAATCTTTTCTTTTTGAAAAAATGAAAAAAGAAGAACCTTTTGTATTTCAAAACTCACAAAATAGTGCAATTCAAAATTCTTCAAAAAGTTTTTTATTTACAAATTCAAAAAAAAATTCTTTTTTCTTCAAATATAGCAAATCATTCACTTTAAAACAAAAACAAGATTTTTTATTTTTGAATAAATTTGCAAATTTTTCAACTCGAAAATTTCAAAAATATAAAAAAAATCAATCAAATTTTCAATCAAGAAAATTTGAAAAAATTTTTAAAACATTTTTATCATCTTTAAATAAAGAAAAAATGGAAAGTTCCATTTTTCAATTTCTACCACCTACTTCGTCTGAGTTTTTTGCAAATCAAAAAAGTGAAGGTGGACCAAAAAAACCTTTAAAATTCAAACTTCAAAATGATTTATTTGTTTTAAATACACTTTCAAACTCTTTAAAAAACAAATTTAAAAATTTGCATTTAACATTTTTTGTATCTTCTTTACAACTAAAAAATGAAAAAAAGAATTTTTTTATTCAAAGTTTACCAACATCTTTGAATTCAAATTTTTTCTTTGCACAAACACAAAAATTCAATAAAAATAACCAAAATTCCCCGGTTCAATCTGTGTCGCAAAGTGGGACAAAATTCAATAAAAATAAAGATGGAATTCGACCAACTGTTCTTTTAAAACGTGATGGTTTTGTAATTATTCCAAAATCAGAATTTTTTGTTGATTTAACCTTTAAAAAATATACACAAAACTCAAATCAAAAAAAGGTAAAAAATCATTTTTATCTTTCAAAACTTTACCAAAAAGAACAAAATTCTTTAAATATTTCACGTTTTGAAAAAGAAAAAGCTCTTCAAAAAAAACGTCGCATGAAAAAACAAAAATTAGAAACTCGAAGACGAAAAAAAAGAAAACGTTTTTTTCCCAGACCTATTTGGCTTCGTTTTCATTTGTATAAAAAATTTTTAAAAATTCGTCATCCGGAAACTGGAAATCTGGAAAACCAAAAACAAACAGGTCTTTTTTTCGTTGAAGATCAAGACGGATTAAAAACAACAGCAAAAAATTATGGAAATCTTTCTTTTGCATTTCCAAAACTTTTGAAAAATCAAGATTTCAAAGATTTTTCTTTTTCAAAAACCCGAGAATTTTCTTTTTCAGTCAATAATTTTGACTTCCGCTTTGGCAGCCCGTCTCAAAAGGAGAAGGGAGCAGACCATACAAAAAAAAGACAAGAAAAAATTATTGCTCAAAAAAGATGGAAAAATGTTTTTGTTTCTTCATTTTTAAAAAACCAAAATATTTTTCAAACGAAATGGAAAAAAATTACAAATGTCTCAAATTTTCAAAAACATACACATTTTTATAATGCCCAAAACAATAGGAACAATCAAGAAAAGAAAATTTTTCAACAAAATCAACAAAAATGGCGCTTTTATTGGAAAAAAAGTTTTGTCCACTTTTTTTCTTTGAAAAAAAATGAGGAAAAACTTTTTTATAAAAACTTTTCTTTAAAAAATACATTTGCAAAAAAACCAAATTTTTTTGGTGGAACTGAAATTAGTCCAATTTCACAAAATAGAGAAGATTATAAAATTTCTGGGGAAATTTTAAGCGAATTTTTACGATTATCATGGAAATCATATTGGTTTCAAATGAATTTTCAACCATATACACACCGAATTACACACAATTTTAGAACAATGCAACAAATTGAAAGTCAGAAAAATTTTTCTGATTTTGATATTTTTAGTATTTTTGGAAATATGAAATATTCATCTCTGTTTAGTGGTTCTTCAAATATTAAAAACAATCTTCCCTTTGCCAAAGGCAAAGGAATGGACCAAAATTCTCAAAAAAATTTACTTTTAAAAAAAGCTCTTTTCAAAAAATTTCTTTGGTATTGCAATATTCAAAATTCTTTTGAATCAAAATCAATCAATGCTCAGTTATTGATTGGTCAAAATCAAAAATCCTTAAATTTTCAAAAAATTCAAAATATACCAGAATATAACCGAATTTTGTATGCACGAGTTTCTGAAATTCTTAAAAATTTTAAATCTTCAGAAACAAATGATCAATATTTAACTCAACAAACACAAAAAAATTTAAAAATTCCAAAACGTAAAAATGAAGTTATTTCAGCAAATTCTTCATTTTTTACAAAATCAGCTTTATTTTATGAACATTTTAATGTTCCGAGTCAACCTTTTATTCCTGCATTTTCCATGTTTTCTTCATTATTTCATGATTCTTCAATAAAACCAACTGGTGAACTTCCAACATTGCGTGCATTATGGGCACTTCATCAAACAAATTTTTATCATTTTCAAGAAAAGAATTCAGTTCGAAATTTATGGACTCTGAAAAAAAGAACTGACAATTTAAAATCTTTTAAAGGAACAAAAAAACTTGTGAGTTATTTTCGAAAATATAGTGGCTTTGGAAAATTCAATGCTCCAAAATTATTAAAGGCATCCGGTTTTCAAAATTTTTTAAATGAAGAACTGTCAAAACAAATTGAACAAAAAGAAGAATCTTCAAATTTTGTTTTTATCCGCGGAGCGGGGAAAACAAATTGGTTTCAAAAAAATTTTGAGAGTCAGAAAATTTTATTTCTTTCAACTTTAAAAAGTGGTCAATCTTTTGATTTTATTGAACAATTAGATAGAATGTCACTTCAAAAATTCCAAAGAGTTCAACAAAAATCTTCTATTTTTGGAATCAATACTTTTAAACAAAATTCAAAACTTTCTTTTCGTTATTTAAAATTTCATTTGTTTTCAAAAATGCAAAATCAAACTTTATCTTTGAAAAAAACTGAACAAAATCAAAAACATGAAAAAAAGAGAGTTTTAAAAAATACTGAACTTGAAAAATTTCCAAATGAAAGAAAACCAAATCCTCAAAATTCTGCAAAATCATCATTAAATTTTTGGTGGTCTCAAAAAAATCAAAAAAATTTAGAATTTTTATTATCAGCTCAAAATAATTCAGTTCATGAATTTGATTTTCTTCCATCTTTAAATTTTTCTCAATTTCAAAATATCTATTCTCCAATAAAGTCAACAAATTTTGATACATTCAATTCAACAAATGAATTGTTTTTTTCTTCAAAAGAAAATTTTCAAAACTTTTATGGGCTGCAAGTTCAACTTCTTTGGTTTAGTGCAATTATTTTTCATCTTGCTTTATTTTTTAATTTATTTAAACTTCCAGAAATTCGAAGTGTTTTTAAATTTAAAATTGTTTTATTTTATAAGTTTTTAAATGGATTTTTTAGCATTATTTTTTCAATTCATAATCTTTTTAAACAATATACAACACAAGGAACTTTAATTGTTCAAAAAATGTTTCAATTTTTGAATTTTTCTTTCTCCTCAAAAAAATCATTTATTCCATATGATTTTATTGGAATAAAAAATAAACACATTCAAAATTTTTCATTTGTAAGAAATAATTGGATTAAAGAAAAAAATTTTGAAAATCTTTATATTTCTTCTCTTTTTGATTCAAAAATGTGCAAAATTTTGTATTCAGCACAAAATAGAAATAAACAAGATCGTTTCTTTTTTCCATCAACTGATATTTTAGAATTAAAAAATTCAACAAGTTGTTTTTTTGAGATTTTTGTTCGTCTTTCAGAATTTTCCTTTTCTTTGTTTTCTAAAAAATCTTTTTTTCAAGATATTTTCACTAATCAAAAAAAAGCTGCTTTTTTCAGTTCTCAAAAAAAACTGTTTCAGCAATCTTTGAATCAACAAAAAAATTTAAATGAAGAAAACTTATTACGTTTTTCTGAAAAAGTTCCAAATATTTTTTCTTTTTGTATTCTTGCATTCACACAAAAAAAGAAAAACAATTTTCTTATTTTAAAACAAAATTTTGTTTTAAATGAACTTTTCACAAAAAAAGGAAGAAAGCAAAAATTTGTGCAAACAAACTCTGCTTTTTTATCCAAAACTCTTGAAGTTGTTTCAAATTTTGAATTTTCAAATCAAAAATTAAATCTTCAATCGTCTCGTTTTCGTGAAAAGAAATTTCAAACTTTATCAAAAACAGAAAAAATGATTTGTGAATTAGCACTTTCGTTTTTAATTTTTGGAAAATCAACAACACAAATGAGTTATGGTCTTCTTCGTATTGGTTCAATTCTTTCTGCAAAAATTTTTGATTTTTTTGAAATGATTTTGTTTAATATTTATAAATTTTTAGAAAAACCAGCAGAATTAATGATTGAATGGATTGCTTTAATTTTTTTAATTGAATGGTCTTCTGATATGGTTACATTTATACCTGATACTTTTGATATTTCTGTAACAAAAAGTTCATATAAATTTTCACGACCAATTCGTAGTGGAAGTTTAATTTTTAGTTTTTTAAGTCTTCGATATGGAAACTTTGTCTCTCTTTTTCCAAACAATGTTGGACTTATTTTTCCTTCTTTTTTCAATTCAGCAACTTTTTTTGGGTCTTCGAATTTACTTTCATATATTGTTCAAAAACGTATTTTTTACTTTTTTGAACATTTTTCATCTGTTTTAACTCAACCTGATATGGATATTTTAATTCGTCAAAGAAAAGGTATGATTTTTTGGGATATTTGGGCTGAAATTTTATTAAAAGCAGCAGAAAAATATAATGTCAATATTCCATCTTTTGTTACATTAAAAGAAGAACAAGAACTTTTTATTGAACGATTATTACAAGATAAACATTTTTTGAAAAATTTACAAATTGAAAAATCAAATTCTTTTCTTTTTCAGTCAAAACAAAATTTTGAAACTTTTAATGGAGAAATGCTTCAACAAAATAGTTTAGCATCATTTATTGAAAATTTTCTTATTAAAGATTGTCCAACTGCTTTTTCAAAATTTGATTTTTCTTGGCAAACAAAAAATATTGATCAATTTGTTCTTTCATCTCAAACATTTTCTTTGTCTCCATTTCATTTTCATTTTTTACCGTCACTCCCTTTCGTCTTTGGTGATGGAAAAGAGGCAGGCGGCCCAAATCGTTTTAAAAAAGAACTTCAAATTTCATCAAACTTCATCTCTAGCCCAGATCACAAGAATTTTTTCTTTGAAAATTTTGATCGTTGGTCATGTCATCAATATGGAACATATCAAGGACCTGAAACTGATTTATTTGTTGATATTCATCCACCAAAATCATTAAAACATATTCAATTTTTTAAATATTATGAACCAGCCCAATACACCTTAGGTTCATTAATTTGTCAAATTTATTCAGGTATTTTTTCAAAACAAGTTGCAAAAAACATTTTAGTGATTGGTGCACCTGGAACTGCAAAAACATTATTTATTCAAGCTTTAGCTGGAGAAACTGAAATGAAAATTATTACTGATAATGCATATCGTTATTCAATGGTTCAACGAGGAGTTGCTGTGGGTATGAAATATTTGCGTGATGTGTTTGATGCTCTTGTGTTACAAACACCTTGTTTCTTTTTAATGGAACATATTCATGTGATTGGTTCAAAAAGACCATTCTTAATTTCTGATGATGAAAATGTAAAAGGAATGCAATCTTCATTTGGTTTAGATCAACAAGAAGTACATGAAACAAATCAAATGATTTATCAACTTAATCGTCATTCGATTTCTGATTATAAACGTCCATATAAAGGTGATTTTTCAATGGGAATTCCTACCAATTTCTTTATTCAAAATTTTTATTCAAAATTTGAAAAAAGTTCAACTTCAATTTTCAAAAACTCTCAATTTTCAACAGGTGGTGTGAATTTTATTGATCGAAATTTTCCTCTTTCTCCATTACCAATTGACTCTATTGAAAATTCATTATTTCATCAAGGTTTAGCTGAAAAAGAAAAATCAGATAGTGCTTTTCAAAATTCTTTTCGATCAGAAACATTTAAAAAAGGTATTTTTCATTTTCAAAGTCGTTTACAAATGGCAAAAGAACAAATTTTTGCACCACCAGCAACTTCCCCTTTTACTATTTTGATGATGAAAGAACAAAAAAAATTAAAACCAAAAAAAATTGTGCAAGAAACATCATGGGGTGGTTTGTCAACAGATCAAATGATTTCATATCAAAAAGAAAATTCATCTGTTCGTGCAAAAGTTGCAGTATTAGCTGATATCACGATGAATTTATCACGTGGTAAATTGGATATGATTACTGATTTACTTGTTATTATTGATAGCGTTCGATCAAATCGTGGGTTTGTTGTTTTTGCAACAACACATCTTCCTTCACTTTTAGATCCAGCTTTACGTCGACCAGGTCGTTTTGATGAAACAATTTCACTTGCTCAAAGTCCAAATTTTTTAAATCGTTTTGAAATTTTAAAAAAAAATTTAGAAAATTCAGTAACAACTTTAGATTTTCTTGATTCAAGTATTTTCACTGAAAATTTTTCTGAACTTAATCTTTTAAATTTAATTACTGGAACAAAACTTTCATTATTTCATCAATATAAATATAAATCTGAAATTTTTGAAAATGTTTCAAGTTTTCCAGGAAAATTCACAAATTCTTTACCAAATCAAAAATCAAAAAATATTATTTCACAACTAAATCCTTCAAAAGCACTACAAAGTTTTTTAAAATCTTCATTTTTTAATGATTTTTATTCTCAAAAAAAACTTTCTTCTTCATATCAAACTAAAGAAAAGAAAACTCAGTTGACTCAAAAAGTTCAAAACGAAAAAACAAATATGATTCTTTTTGAAGAAAATGTTGATGTAAGAAAAAATCTAGAAGTTCAAAATTCTAAATATTTTTTACGTGATTTTAAACTTTTAAAATATACATTTTTACCAAAAGGACCATCTCATATTTTAAGTTTAGCTTCATCAAAAATTGGAATTTTTCTTGCAAAAGCAAATTTCTTAAATGATCCAACAGCTTTTATTCCTTTAAGTTTAGATACAAATCTGAGTTCTGTTTCTTTTACAGCTCAGAATAAACAATTTTTAGGCACTGCTTTTTATGGCTCTCAAGAACAACAAAAGCTTCAACTAATGGTCTTTTTATCAGGAAAAATTTCTGAGTTTTTTATTCAAAAAACAACAAAAAGCTCAGTACCTGTCTTTTTTGAAAAACAACAAAAAATTGTAGGTTCAAATAATGACTCAAACAATCATTTTCTTTTTGAAACTTCTTTTGAAGTATTTACTCGCAAATTTTCAATTTTTCCTCCTCAAAAAACTCAATTGGTTCAGAATTCAAAAAAACAAAATAAAAAAATTCAAGTTTCAGTTTTTCAAAAAGAAATGTATTCTTCTAAAATTCGAAAAAATAATTTTTTCTTTACAACATTTGGAAATGACCAATTGTGGCGTTCGTCAACTCCTTTTGTTTTTGCAATTATTCAAAAACGTTTTTTATTTACAAAAAATTTACTTTTATCAAAAATGCTTTTCTTTGAAAATAAAAATCAAAGAAAACTTCCACCAAGTCCACCAAATTCATCAATTTTAATGCCTTCGAAAAAATATGAAAATTTTAAACGAACTGAAAATGATTTTGTTCAAAAAGGTCGTTTTTCTATTAATGAAAAAATTCAAATGCATCAACAACAAAGATTTTTAAAACAATTATATAATATTCCTGTGCAACAATATTTCCGTTCAGAAGTTATTCAAAATCGTCAAACATTTTTTAGTAGTTCTTTTCAAGAATTAGCGTACATTGATTCTTTAACTCGTCGTACAAGTTCAAGTCATTTTTATCAAAGAAAATATTTAGGAATTCGACATCGTTTTTCAAATATTAATCAATGGTGGAATGGTTTTTTACCTGAACATAATATTGAAACAACATATTTAAGTGATGTTGATTGGCGAACAATGTTTACATCTGCAACAACACAACAAAAAAACACTAAAAATTCAACAAAACAACTTTCAACTGATAAATTTTTTCCTCAAACTTTTGAATTAACAATGGATTTTCCAGATGCTGAACAATATTATAATCCACGAAATCGAAGATGGTATTTTCATGGAAAATCATTCATAAACAATCGTAAAAATGTTTCATATTGGTTTACATTTCATACAAATTTACAATATGAAATTTATTATCATTATCTAATGCAATCATTCCATGAAACTTTTCAATATTTTGATCAAAATCGTGAAATGTTTGATTATTTTATTTTTTCTTTATTACAAAAAGGATTTTTAAAAGAACTTGATTGTTTAACAACAATTTCACGTTTTAAACAAAAATAAAAAAAACTTTTTTTTTGAGTAGTCATTCTTTTTTTTATATAAAGAATGATTACTCAAAAACACTTCTTACTGCCTGCTTTTTTTGCTTTACTGCTTTTTTACCGCTTGCTATGCTAGCGGACCAAAGAAAAAAAAGCAGTAAAGCAAAAAAGTTGGCTCTACTTTTTAAAAAGATAGACTCAAATGAACTTTTTTTATAAAAAAGAAAAACATTAAATTTAAAAAATTTTGTTAAATTTTAAGTTTTAAGAATAAGAAATTTTTTAAACAAAAAAGAAGATTTTAAAATCTCTTTTTTGTTTTTTGCTATTTTCAGAAAAAAATAATATAATATTAATGGTTGTTATAATTTTACTGATTATTATTCGGAGGAAATAAATATGAATCCAATTGTTGCTGCTGCATCTGTTGTATCTGCTGGATTAGCTGTTGGTCTTGCTGCTATTGGTCCTGGTATGGGTCAAGGTACTGCTGCTGGTTATGCTGTTGAAGGTATTGCTAGACAACCTGAAGCTGAAGGAAAAATTCGTGGTGCGCTTTTATTAAGTTTTGCTTTCATGGAATCTTTAACTATTTATGGTTTAGTAGTTGCTTTAGCACTTTTATTTGCTAACCCATTTGCTTCTTAATTTTTATAAAGAAAGAGCAAATTTTGATTACTCACAAAAAGTGAAACAGTTCACCTTTTGTGAGTAATCAAAATTTGTTCTTTCTTTTAAATAAAATAAAAAAAAGTACAAGTCTTTTTTTAAATTTTAAGTTTTTCAAAACTTACTTTCTTTTATAAACAAAATAAAAAACTTTAATTTTGCTTTTTGTTTATATTTCATTATTTTTTTATAGAATTTTTTTGATTGTCCGCCCTTTGAAAGGGTCCAATTTAAATTGGATATTCAACCATGTTTAGTCCTTCCCCTGCGAAGCAACCCAAAGGGGATGGGGAAGGACTAAACTTTAGAGTTGTTTTAAAAACGGATATTGGAATAAATAAAAACTTTTCAAATTTTTTTAAGTTTTTCAATAATTTTGTTTTCAAAAATAAAGATGAGTTTATCAAAATATTTTTTCAATTTTTTTGAAATAGACTCAAAAAAAAAAAGAAAAAATATTTTTATTTTTTTCTTTATTTTTTTTGCTTAAAACAAGCAAAATAAAAACTTTTTTAATTTATTCCAGTAAATAAATTTTTTATTTTCTTTATGAGTTTTTCTTTTTTATTCTTAGGAAACCTGTCTTTAGCTGAAGGTTTTGGTATTAATACAAATATTTTTGAAACAAATATTATTAACTTAGCAGCAGTTGTTGCTATTGTAATTTCATTTGTTGGAAAAAATTTATCGGCGTTATTAGAGGATCGTCGTAAAACAATTGTTAACAATTTACAAGAAGCTAGCCAAAGAGCTGCTGAAGCACAAGAACGTTTAAATATTGCAAAAAACCAATTAGAAGTAGCTAAGAAAAAAGCAACTGAAATTCGTGAAGAAGGTGTATTACGAGCAACACAAGAAATTAATAACTGTGTTGCTCAACATGAAGAAAGACTTTCAAAATTAGAAGAATTTAAACAAGAAACAGTTCAATTTTATCAACAAAAAGCATTTAAACAAGCTTATATTTATATTATTTCACGTATTATGAGTCGTGTTAAAGAACGATTAAACAAAGGTCTTGATGCTACATATCATGTTGTAGTTAACAATTTTTATGTTTCTCGTTTTACTGAATATAATCCATAAAAAATCTTTGTTTTTGTTTACTTTTTTTGGAAAATCAGAAATTTTTTCATGATTGTTACAAAAATAATAAAATATAAAAGAAATATTTTTTTAGTTTTTACAAAATTTTAGAAAATAAAAGAGAAAAATTTTGTAAAAACTAAAAAAAAATATTAAAATAAAAAATATTTGCTATTTTCTTTTTTAATTTATAAAAATTATATTTTTAAAAAAAAGATTGTACAAAAGTACAAATAAATTTAATTTTTATTTTGTTTGAGTTATTTGGTTTGTCTACTTTTTTTTGACTGTTTCCGTTTTTTAAAAATTTTTAAAAAACAGAGCAACTCATCACTTTTAGCTGCTTCCTCACCTCCCCAAAGGTGCTGCTTCGCCTCCCCTTTGGGGAAGAAGAAGCAACACCTTTGGGTTGCTTCGCAGGGGAGGAGGCTGCTTTGCGGGGGGGGGTACAAGCAATCCAAAGGTTTGCTCCACAGGGAAAATCAAGCTCACAAAAGATGAGAAGCAGGCAAAAAAAAGAAAGAAGAAATAAAAAGTTTTTTATTTTTTCTATGAAAAGCAGTGTTTGTGGTTTTATCTTTAAGCAATTGATTATATGATTCTAAACATTTTCAAAAAAAAAAGTGAAAGTATAGAGAATTTAAATAATAAAAAAAAATGGTTAAAAAATTTTTTATGTTCAATTTTGTTGAAGTTTAATTTTTTTTCATTTTTTTTATATTTAAAAAAAATAATAATTTTTGTTCTAAATACAAAGACTAACTTTTTTTAATTTTTTAAAAAATTGCTATGATTTCATTGTTTTAGATTTTGTATTCCTCCTAGAGGTATTACCCGTGGAAACGCTATTTAACGGAACACTAACAGTAGGTGGTCGTGACCAAGAATCTACTGGTTTTGCATGGTGGGCAGGAAATGCTCGTTTAATCAACCTTTCTGGAAAACTTTTAGGTGCACATGTAGCTCACGCTGGTCTAATTGTTTATTGGGCTGGTGCTATGAACTTATTTGAAGTAGCACACTTTGTACCAGAAAAACCAATGTATGAACAAGGTTTAATCTTATTACCACACTTAGCAACTTTAGGTTATGGTGTAGGTCCTGGTGGTGAAGTAATTGACACATTTCCATACTTTGTTTCAGGTGTATTACACTTAATTTCTTCAGCTGTTTTAGGTTTTGGTGGTGTTTACCACTCTTTATTAGGACCGGAAACTTTAGAAGAATCATTCCCTTTCTTTGGTTATGTGTGGAAAGACAAGAACAAAATGACTAACATCTTAGGTTACCACCTTATTATGTTAGGAATCGGGGCTTGGTTATTAGTATGGAAAGCTATGTATTTTGGCGGTGTTTACGACACATGGGCTCCTGGAGGGGGAGATGTTCGTATTATCACAAATCCAACAACAAATGCTGCTGTAATTTTTGGTTACTTATTAAAATCACCTTTTGGTGGTGATGGTTGGATTGTAAGTGTTGATAACATGGAAGATATTATTGGTGGACACATTTGGATTGGTACACTTTGTATCTTAGGTGGTTTATGGCATATTTACACAACTCCATGGCCTTGGGCACGTCGTGCTTTTGTTTGGTCTGGTGAAGCTTACCTTTCTTACAGTTTAGGTGCTATTTCTTTAATGGGATTCATTGCTTGTTGTATGTCTTGGTTTAACAACACTGCATATCCAAGTGAGTTTTATGGTCCAACAGGTCCTGAAGCATCACAATCACAAGCATTTACTTTCTTAGTACGTGACCAACGTTTAGGTGCTAACGTTGCATCTGCTCAAGGTCCTACTGGTCTTGGTAAATATTTAATGAGATCACCAACAGGTGAAATTATTTTTGGTGGTGAAACAATGCGTTTCTGGGATTTCCGTGGTCCATGGTTAGAACCATTACGTGGTCCAAACGGTTTAGACTTAAACAAATTAAAAAATGATATTCAACCATGGCAAGAACGTCGTGCTGCTGAATACATGACTCACGCTCCTTTAGGTTCATTAAACTCTGTAGGTGGTGTTGCAACTGAAATTAACGCGGTAAACTTTGTATCTCCACGTTCTTGGTTAGCTACTTCACACTTTGTTTTAGGTTTCTTCTTCTTTGTAGGTCACCTATGGCATGCTGGACGTGCGCGTGCTGCTGCTGCTGGATTTGAAAAAGGTATTGACCGTTTAGATGAACCTGTATTATCTATGAGACCTTTAGACTAATTCGAGTCTGTTTTGGTTAGGTGCTTATGCACATCA